GGAGGTGAAGGCCATAAGAGAAGATTGCCCTACCGGTAAGGAAGAGAGGAAAAGGACGCTGTCATCTATCTCGACCAGTTTCCCGAGGCGTTGGAAATCCAGACCGGCTCAGAGAATCACTTAAGCCGAAGGCGCCCTTCGTTTCGCCAACAAATAAGTCATCCTTGACGAGATTTCCCATTCCTTCCCTGCCGAGCCACCTCTCTTCGCCATTCGATATACTACCTCTGCCTTCCTTTTCTATAACATACCCAGGCGCCCTCCTTTCCAATCAAAAAGATTAAATCAATACCAATCAAAGCCCTATCTAAGTAAAGCTTCGTCTGTTATTTTTCGGGGAGTTTACTCGACCCATTCCCCAGTCTCCCGCACTGCTCTGGGAAGTGTGCGACTCCGTATGAGGACCTCCTTCCCTTCTGCCCACTCTCCGTTCACACGGTTCTAAAAGCAGAGAAGGAAGGGTAGGCAGCAGGTACCACGAGCCCTCTGTCCCACACATCTATCCAGAAGCAAGTGTAGTTCACCGGTTCCACCGAATGCTCCTATCTCTCGGCAAAGATCGTGTGAGTGTGCAGTTATGCTTCGGATGCTTCGCCATAGAATAGATCGACCCAGTTCCCGTTCTTTTCCGGTTCCGGTGCACTCGCTTTATATCTCCGACACACAAGGAAGGACGCGGTGGGAAGGAAGCAGCCCTAGCCTCTGTCCGGCCGATCATTCCGCTGGCATCTTGCATTCACGCCTCCGTTTGACTGCCGCTCGGGGATGTAGTTGTAGATACGTTAGTTTTAGTGGATCGTTGGCTCCACCTGTTATCTCCTTCTACGACATGCTGTTGTCGTCGCCATATTCCATATGTCACTTAGTCATCTCTGCCTCGCTGCGGGTCCTCCGAAAGAAACGGAGGACTTCATTCAGTGACTCCGCGATCGCCCTCTGAACGATCAGAATAAGGTAAAGCTTGAAGATAAGTTTTGTACTCTATTAATTTCTCAGTCCCTCTAGTCGGGTGGGCGTCGGCCGGTCTTTCGACCCGATCCCCCTAAAAACCGTACGTGCGGGTCTCCCCGCATGCGGCTCACGCCATTCGAGGTGGCCCACCCAGCCCAGCATTCATTCGCAAATCCTGTAGTGAAATTGAGACTGCTCGACCTCGTAATTCGCGTGTAGGCAGCGCTATCTGTCCTACCCTTGACTCTATCTATTCATTGAAATGACTTTATTACATTTTATATAGAATTATATAATATAGGCTCGCTCCCTCTTTTTCCAAGAATTCATGCGCTTCCCTTTACTTCATAGGGCCTTCTAGGTGAAAAGCCTTCCATTTCCGTCAAATGACCCGGCCTCCCCTGGCTCTTCCACCGTCCGGGCTCCCTTTCCTCCCTATGCTCCCCCGGCGCAGGCCTACCACGCTTCGCGCCTGCGGCGTTTTCGCCAGACGGTCTTGGCCAGTAGTGCCATCCTCCCCGCTGGATGTATGGGCGGGTTGTCCATCGCTGCTGCGTTCTGTTAGGCTATAGATTACAGGAACAAATGTAGTTGAATGAGACAGTAGGCGGGTTACACGTTCCACTGTGCCGAGATGTGAGGTGCAGGTGGTGATGATCACCCCGGGGTATGCGCTAGCGCCCTTGACAGGCACTCCAGGACCCGCCAACGCTCATGAAAACCCGGATCGGTCGGTCCTCCATTCATCCGACCGGAGGTGTGGATAACGAGGCCACCTTCACAACCTTCTCCCTTATGTCCCTATGTTGTAGTAAGGTAGGGTGGTTTGCTTGAGTTGCTCAACCGCCCCTTAGCCCGGTGCTCATGCCGCGCTACGGAACCTCCACCGTGCCGGGGGACCAAGCAGGGCATAGCTAGCGGCATAGGAGCCGACTCGGCGTCAGCGGCTTCGTGCCGCACTGGAGTAATCCAATATGCGGATCCGCACGTTCCACCACTTCTCCGTTCATTTCCAATACTGATCGTGAAACACCATGAGCAGCAGGATGTTGAGGTCCGAAATTCGAAGTGAAATTTTTGATTTGCCCGTTCTTAGTCGTCATGGGAAAGAAAGGCAGAAATAAGAAAGAGATTATTCCCTAAGAGCTTGTACAGTACTACCAGTACCATAAATGCATCTCCTTCGCCTAGCGCGTCTACCTGGCGTGCCCGCCTTGCATCGCTATTGGCGGCAAAAAAAAAAATAGCTCACTGAGCGATGATTGATGCAGCCCCCACCTCTGAAAGCTGAGGGAAGGCAGTGCCCTCGATTGTTCCAGAGAGAAGGAAGGGAAGGATTCAATCCAGCCCCAGCCATAGGGTTCCTTACGGCTACCTTGTTTCGAACGAAAGCTCCCCTGGGCGGAGTAAGTCAAAGATCCAGTGCGCATTCGGGTCAGATTGCCATTTTGATTCACTACTATGTTGTCGAATCAGATTTAGCAGATTATTTCTTATTTTTTAAGGGTCCGCGCCATCATAAAAAAAAGAGTTTTTGGCGATCTCATGTGCGGCTTCGAGAAAGTCCAAGTCCTCTCGGCCCCTCGAACAATACTTGCCACAGAAACCCATACCTCTACAATACTGGTGGCAGTCTTTCTGGAGAAGAAGGTATAAGCTCTACGAATTTTTTTTTCGTAGGCTTGTTCGGAACGCTGGGCTCGGCTGGCCCGCATGGAGCCGGAGAACCATCGGTACCAAACCATGGCCCGGTCGATCCATGTAGAATTTTCGGAGCAAACAAAAAAAGAGGTAGATAGACACCTAAAATAACCAAAAAAAGAATGAGGAAGAAAAAGATATCGTGATGTAAATCCATTATCATCCACTTTCAAATTCGTGTAAAAGTTGGAATCCAACTTTATAATAGAGTTGTTAGTTCGGGAGAGAATTCCATGATTCAAAAAATGGATGTAAAAGTAAAGGGAGAATGCCGCTGCTGTAAATAAACAAGAAAAGCGGATCCGGGGGTCGGTTCGCCCGACCAGAAATGCATCCCCCACCGGAGATTAGACTAACCACCCCCTGCCCCTGAAGAAAGAAAATGGAGAAGATTTTAGGCTTGATGAAAAGAATCACTACCATATAAAGTAAAGAAAGATCCTGTAAAATCGAAAAAAAAATGATCCCAATGACTTCTGTTGTAAATTGTGGAAATGTCCAGTCAGGTGGGAGATTCAAATTGTGCGTGTCCATAAGCTGTTTTAGATTCTCACCAGCTCGCATCAACTGTGTTCTTATATAGAGGGTTTTCGACTGGGCAGGTAGTTTGAACTTGCTTTGCTGACTTTGATTTCGAATCAATTGACACAAGTTCTGTATAAGGTGAAGGAGTGAGACTTTCTTTTTCATGCGAAAATTCCTTCTTTGCTTTCTTTTCTTTTCTTAGCGAAGGGACCAATGGAAGGATTTTGCACGAGAGAGTACTCTTTATCTTGGTAGATAGGGTATTCTCTTTTCTTATTCTTAGCGCAGGATCTCCGTTCTTCCCGGAACACTAAGACAATCGCCCTTCCTTGAAAAAGGAGAAGAGTGAGTGAGAGAAAGAGCGGTTCGGTCAGAAGCAGATACCACACACTCAAGCCAATGAAGAAGCGCATAAGCAAGACGAATCTCTTTCTCTTTCCATATTCAATTACGAAAAAAGGGCTAAAGCGCATACATATATAGAGCTAACATAAGTCATATGTCGTTATTTGCGACTCACATTCGTTAACAAGTTATTATGCAAAACCAGCCATAGGAAAGCTGGAATCCGTTGGGGCCCGGGACATTTCCAAACTATCTCCCACCGCCCCAAACCTGCCCCGAAAAAATAGCATACGCTGACTTTGTGGTGAAGTTCCCTTGACCCCAGATGATGCGATCATTAGGCGCAAAGTTATGCGGGGGCTTAATCCCAGCAATCAGTAGACAAAGATGATGAGGCAGGAACGGAACATCTGAAACGCACTCCAATTCCAGCCACATTCTGATGAATAAGCAGCAACACAGAGATTCACGGCACCCTTGTGAACTTGATTTATTGTGAATAAGTGGTCCTTTATTTTCCACCCATGGGTCAAGCCAAAACCTCGCTACCCTACCGTTACCTATAACCCATCTGCATCCTTGAAGAACCAAAGGCCATACTTTTATATAAGGGGGAAGCATTCGGTTTGGTAATTACCACAGGAGGGTGCCCCTTATCCTTAACATACTTTCCTTTCAAAATCTGCACCCAGAGTTTATCCGGTTGTGTTAATAAACCCCATCCTAGCTTCATGATAAGAGCCTCGTTATTTTCCTTAGCTTTCCTAATACCTAGACCGCCGTTTTTTTTAGGCCCTATCCCAACGCACCAAATGAGGCTTTTTTACACCTGATCCAAAAAGAAAAGCTCTGGTTTGCTTTTCAATCTCTTCACAAACCGTATAAGGAAGAGCTGCGGTCTGCATTGTATACGTTGGGAGGGCAGTGACTATCGATTGGGCCAAGGTAGTACGCCCCGCCATCGACAATTGGCTGGTCTTCCACCTACTTAGTCTCTCATGAACTCGATTAACAATATCATGGTATGTGGCTCTTGTCACTCGATCATGGAGTGACGGGGACCCCAAGAAACTTCCCGACGGTTCCTTGTTTTGGTGAAACCGAAACCTCTACTGATTGCACAAGAGAGACCATCAGAGAGGTTTTTTTAGAAATGGATCTTGGATTTAGCAAGACTAACTTTCTGACCGCACAAAAGGACTCCAAGCAAGCTTTAATGACCGGAACTTGATCCATTCATGCTTTAGCGAAAAGGAGCAAGTCATCCGCAAAAAACAAATGATAAAGCTGGGGACCATTCTTAGATAACTGAATAGGCTTCCATAATCCTTGTCGAACCGCTAGATCATGAGCTAATCTTTCCAAGAAATATATATATAGTAATAAATAGAGGGTATCCCTGTCTAACTCCGGGAGACGGCAAAAAGGCATCTGTCACCTCTCCATTCCAAAAAACCTGCATACTACTCGTAGAAATACACATCATAATGAGCTCCAGCATCTGACTAGGCAAAAAAATCTCAAACAAGGTGTCCCGAATGAAACCCCACCGGATCCGAGGCCTTCTCGATATCAACCGTCAATGACCATGAATCCCCGCTTCCCTTTTCGATTTTCATTTTTAGAGTCAAAGATTCATTTACAGTCCGAAACCCTCGACAGACCAAAGTTCGGAAGGCTAACTACATGCGAAAGTAAGACTTTCATTGGAAACTGAGAAAGACGCTTCCGAGCGAAGTCTAACAACCACCTTTTGATTCAAAGCTTTCTGAAGGGAAAGCTTTATACCTTAGGACATACCCCTTCCAGGAACATCCAGTACTTATGATACTGAACAGAGCAGAACGACTTCTCTATGTGCCCGGCGACAGCAAAGCTTGTTGGACTATTGAATGACTTGGTTGACTTGACCCAAGACAGAAAGCATAGCAGGAAGGTAGCTCTCGAACAATGGAAATCAATCATCACTTTGTTTTTTACCTCAAAAGCAGATCAAGATCGCATTTCAGGGACTAAAACAAAACATCGATAGATTGGCTGGATGAAAACTAGAAAGCAACAGTGTAGAAGGTTCCTTGCAACTCTCAATATGTTAAAAAATGACTATACCTTTGCCTAGCAAAACACGACTTTAATGATCCTTTCGTGTCCCTCCTTGGCTTACTTCAAGCTGGGGATTGCATACCTCTCACTCGCTTTGCCTCACTGTGCTTTGAATAGCCCTACTTTCGTACCTCTCCTGGGGGCAATGATAAATCACCTAAGACCGCTAATGCCCCATCTAATTCAAGAACAAGCCCTTCTCGCCTTCCCCATGTGGAATAAGTTCCCGCGCATTCCATGTCCGATTCTTTACTATGGATTCAATTGGGGCCAATCCTGCTGCCTTCCTTGCTTGCATGTGGTTTTGGAATTGGCATCTATCCCGCCTACTCCTGCCCTGAGACTAGTGAAATCAGGTCTGCTCTTGCGCGATGCCTATTCTTTTACTTTTTTGATTCCCTGCTTGTAGATTCACTCTCTCCTGCTCTAGGAAAGTTAGGGGAAGTAGCGAGATTCCGATTCCTTCGTGGGCGAAGGCAGCCGCTCCAGCAGCTTTAGTACTTACCAGCCCTTATCCCGGTTCTTCTCCGGCTCCACCAGCAGCCTTTATCAGCTGCTATGGTTCCCTTCCCGAATGCGAATCTCTATCTCTTTGGGGCTATAGCCTTCTAATAGGACCCATATTAAATCTCTTAAATGACTTCTGAACACTAGCTAGCTCTGGACCTACCTATATTAGCCATGAGCGATCACCGAGCGGAGTTGAAAGAAAAGAGACTTGACATGCCGCTCGCGAGTTCGGAACGAACGGAGCGGAAGGGATCAACAGTTCCAGGGAGAAGTGAAAAAGACGAGCACTTGGGACCACGGAGCCACCGTTTAAGACAAGGCTAAACGAGGCCATACTTGTAGTAAACTCCTCTCTGAAGAGAGTGAGTCTATAGAGCCAACGAGCCGAATCTATTTTGTCTCTTAATAGCCGATCCTTTAGTTCCGTAGACTATTGTACTAGTGGGGCTCGCCCATTTTCCTCCAACAGTCAACTTAACTTTCCTCCACTCGCCTGAATTACGAGGAGTTATTATACCGAATCCCAGATCCCGGCCCCTTAACCCATCGCGAACTTCGTTCACTGCGGGATAGGAATCGAAAGGTATAGCTTTTACACGGGAACGGAACGAGCCGGAGCGAAGGAGGGATTGTACCACAGCTTGCTTCGAGACTGAAAGGAAAAGTGATCCTATTCCTCACTGCTCAGCTGTCTTGGTATCCGTGTTAGGAAGTCAAAAACGCTCCTTGCCGCTGCCAAACATGTATGTTGAAGTCTCGGAAACATGTTTAAGTCATTGACATTTATCGGAGAATCGACAGTTCGTCTCGTCTCGGGGAATTCTAGATCAATCATAGATCTGGGCAGAAGCGCCCTTCCCTAAGCCATAAGATACCTTCTCCTAATCATCGGCGTGACACCTATTCTTTCTTTTTCTCGAAAGATGCAGCTACGGCCTTTTTTTTCGGTTTCGAATGGCATTGTTGAAATTACACAGCGAACTCGACCAACAAAGGATGGCAGTACTTGAACCTCACATTCGCGAAAAACCTGGTAACATCACCCCCCTAGCAAAAAAAAGGGAGAACCCAATCGGTCTGCATCTGCATTTAGCATTGCCTTCACCTTTCAATGGATTGGCTGCAGTAGCGGTTCCCTCTTAAGAAGTTCGATCCATAGTCTTATGCCTCGTATCCTTCAAGTGTTTTCCGGCAGAAAAGGAAAAGGCTTCATCTACACCTTTCAAGGGCCTGATTTGACATCTTTTGTCTTGCGTGTGCCGTCTTGTTAATAGCGAATGAAGTAGAACCAGAATGAAGGGGCGATGATCCGCCCACACACATTGGTAGTAGGAGAGGCAGCCACTTGGGGCCTATCCATTCCATACCCAAACGCAACTCAGAATGCCTATGATTAGTATAGTTAACCGCCGGTGCTACTTCCTTAGTGAAGTATCCCATTCCGACTTCTGTAGGGTTTGTTTACCGATCACAGTTTCAGCATTGCACCTCACTAGGACGGCTTTCTTTCTTCCCTTAGAGTCCTTCTAGCGGGTCTTAGTGCCTTCCTCTCTTCCACAAGAGGGAAGATCTTACCAAACTTCAAATACATACTTTTCTTTAAGAATTGGATATAACAAACTACTTAATTAGCATAGAATTATCTTCAGTCCCTTCTCTTCTGGGCTAGGAGTGGAAATCGATCAAAAACCTCAGACGAAATAGCTTCCAAACCCTTAAGTCCATCAGCTACCAATATCTCGTTCTTGAAAAAACAAACCTCTTTGCCAAAGAAACACCATAGGGAGGAAGGAAAACCCATTGAGAGAGAATCTATCAGTTACTTAGGGTGACACAGCTACCCACGCCGACGGCTGCCCCAAGATCGCTGGAAAACGTCCTTCCTACTTTCTTAGCGCTAGATCCGTCCTGAGCATGCTTGGCATCGCCAACATTACCAATCAGAGTAACATTCCTTTACCAAAGCGGGACGGCTGGAGAATTCTGTTGAGTTATAGTTCTATATCTTAAAGGGCTTGCTAGAGGACCCCTTTTAAATTAAACCGGGTTCTGTCACTCCTAAATAAGGTTTCAGAATCGTAGACTTGGGAGTGTAAGCTAGAGCAGAGCTACCTATCTTTGGCGAATTTGTCCAACCGGAGATCGTAGTCTCGTCTCAATCCTCTTTCTTATTCGAAGAGGAACTTTTCCTTAATAGAATAATAGCCTAATCCTGCCGCTATCGTCTTTAGTCTCTAAACCCTCGTAAGGCCTCAAATCTGAAGTCATCCTCTTTTATTCTTTCATCCGAGTTTCCTTCCAAATTAGAAGAAGAAATAAAAGCAAGACAGTCAGTCTATCGACTTCCTTTAGAGGAGAGGCTTCATTCTTCTCCAGCATACACCTGTCCGATAAAGAAAGAGAATATAAGAAAAATCCTTCCCAGTGCGAGGAGAGGAAAGTTCTTATCCTTCCAGCTCTTTTTCGTTCCAGTTTTCTAAGCCAAGTTGAAGAATCAGTCTTTTTCAGGCGTATCCTGCACCTCGAGCATGAATGAAACTATCTTCCCATAAGTCGCGTATGGAGCGAGCCGTGTTGGCCGTGATTTCGAACATCATCCTAGGACAAATTAGAGCTATTAGATGAGAAGAGACTTCACGCCATGGAACATGTCCAGGTCTACCAGAGAAGGCTTTCCCTTGCATTCCACAATAAGGTAATATAGATAAAGTTCAACATAGGGGAGAAAGTCTTGAAAAAGATTCTTTCCGGACGTGAACCTCACCCTTAATCTGCTTAGGGATTCAATGTGCAACAGGGAAACTCCATTTTGTGCTCGCTCTCTTCTGTCATGCATCATGGCTGGGTGAGTTGGCCCATTGCGAATTAACCTCGGTGCTTCCAATCTGGTCATGCACTTCTTTAAGATTCGGAACCTGGGAGCTTTCCTCTTCACTTCAAAATAGGGGTAAATGTTTCGTAGGGGGGTAAGGAATATGCCGAGGTCTTAATAGAAAGGGGTGTCCCGTCTGCTAGGCTTTTCCGAACTTCCCTTCGCCTTTCTGCCCGTGAAATCCTTTTATTCTGCTTTTTCCCAACCCCATTATTTATTTAGTATTAGTATTGAAGCATCTATTAGTTAAGGGGGTTCCAGAGAATCATCCGAACATTCTGAGATAGGGTTGTCAAATGGGGGAAGAGGAACGAGAGGAGCCCCTAAGCTTTCCGGCTCACTAGTAGGTGACGAGGGGATTTCAAAAAAGGGGGTAATATTCTGCCGATGCATTCGTTCGGATACATTCTTCCTTCTTCACCTTTTCAACCCACCCTTCCTAAAAAAGCGAATTTGCCTCTTCCTGGTAATGAATTGAGCGGCAGCGAGGAGGTCCGGTTCCATAGTGATTTCGTCTGCTTTTGGAACTTCGATTCCTGGGGGTGACTCCGGAGTTTTAAATTCTCAGAACCTCCTTCGAATTACAGAACTGGAGGGGGTCTCACAGGCATCTCTCTTCGAGCGGCAGTGCAAGCTCGGATGGTGTTAGCGCTGGCAGAAGGTCCTGGATTAGTTTGTACCGGTGTAGGTCCCTGAGTGGTGACTTGTCCCCCTTGATGTTGTGGCATTGGATTAGTATAGATCCCCAATAGCTTCAGTGACATTGGCGGCTTTAAGGTATGCCTTAACTTCGTTCCAATTGATACGATTTTCATCATTCATGTCATAGATGACATCACGCAAAGTATGACACTCTTCGATGGTATGGCCTGCGTCTCGGTGAACTGGACAGAACTTTAAATAGTCGAGACCAGGAGGCCAGGGGAGTGATCTCTGGGTAGAGAAATGGCTTTCCAGGTCAGAAGGATGGAGAATAGGTAGGAATGGGTAGGGGTCATTTTGGTAGTGAGCTCCATTGGGTTGGGTCCCCAGGGTCGCTTGGGAGCACCTTGTTGCTGCTGAGGGGGGGGGCGCAGCGTTGAGCGGGTCTGGGCGGAGCTTGCGCTTCGTTCACTCAAAAAGAATGGAATCCGGATCCGTAAGTGACTTCGATAGGCTTTTAGTTAAGACTGATTTTCTTCCTTACCTTATAGAGCTTTGTCTGATAGGGAATTTTCTGCTCGCTACGCCCCTGCCCCAAGCCAAAATAGCTTGAATAGCTTGATCTGACCGAACTCGCTCTAATGGAAGAATTCTATTAATATGGAATTTCCTGGTATGAGCTTAAAAAGCATTCCCCTGGAGCCTGAACCACGTGAAAGCTAGCCCTCCTCAATCCCAGTCGCATTCGATCTAGAATTCTTCTTCCCCTCGGCGGAACTACCTTAATGGAATTCCGGCTTCGCTAAAAGCACCTGGGCTATGCCTCGACCTCTTCGTTGCTTAACTTGAATTGAAAGCTTTCAGTCATCAAGCTTACCTGCCGCCTAAGTGGTGTGTCAAACAACCGAAAGCAGCCGGTTATACAGTCCCTAGCGCGTGCAGCAAGGAGCATGGTGAAGCGCTGCGCAAAGGAAACTAGCCTTTTGTTCCACTTTGTTGATCGAGAAGAAAATATGAAATGATTGAGGTTGAGAAAACCCTGCCGAGAATCGAGAGGCGGGAGGGCACCGAAGCTACCACCAGACTAGCGAAAGGTTTCCCGACGAGGAGAAAGATGAGCGAATGGAATGACATCATGTATGAAATTACCAACCTGTTGATTCCGGAAGTCAACTCCTCGCTACCTCTGCCAAGTTCCTCTTTCTAGCAGGATTTTCTCAACAAATGTCATGGTAAGTTGCTTTTGAGTTCTATTTTCATTACTCCGAATCTTCTTAGTTCGATTCTGCCTCTGCTCCCTTACTCACAGAATCCCAACCGAACAATTATCATTGCCCTGCTTCCCATTCTCTTGGCTACGACACTGGTTCTATTCAAACTGCTAACTATGATTCGGATTTTCTGCCAGACTTCAGGTTCCCTCCCCGTTCTAAAAGCAAGAAAGGCAAGTCGAATCCCAGGGGTACTTTACCTTTACAGATAGAGAGATCGTGGAATACTATTTAAATATAAGGATCGGCCTCGTCTTCCTTCACACCCCGAATAGGACTTTGCTAGGAGAAGGAGAGCAGTCGACTTGGTCACAGCTCTGATTCAACTGGGAACAGGACCTCCATCTCAGAAGGGAAATCCCACGGCACATCTTGACTAGGCATTCCCATCTCTCAATCAACAGAAGTAGCCCGTCCGATAAAAGATGCAATAGCAGTCCTTCCTCCAACAGATGCGGATTCATTAGCTGCTTCTAGTCCGATAACAAGAACTGGACCTGGTGAAATCTTTCAAGCTGCCCTTCTTCCTTCCACCAGATTACTTTACAGACTGGAATTCATTCAAAAAGAGTACAGGAACTGGTTTAACAAAAAGGGTCGAGAACTACAGTGATCTGATACCTTCTTGTCTGGAAGGTAGGTTATGTAGGCAACAACTCTTCCTAGGTTGTTTCGATCACAAAAGACCAAATAATCGATGAGTAGTATGCTTTATATTGCCAAAAGACCGATGAGCCTTAGCAGAGCGCATACTTTTTTTTTGAAAAAAAGACTATTCTATTTCCTTCTCGCACCTTCCCTTCAGTCTAATTGGCCTAATTGCCTTTTGAATGGGCGTGCTGAACGAAAACATCGCCACATCATGGAAACTCTTCGTGCCTTACTTCTCCCCCTATCTAAGGTAAGGTTAGGCGGGAAGCTTCATCAGGGCTAATATGGCATCTTTCTTCTGTCAGTGTAATCCGGTTCAAGAAAGCAGGAAATCCAGTAATTTGGGCTTAGGAAGGCATCCCTTGGGTAATCCTGCATCTATTGATTCAATTGGGATCGTTCTTATCGATTCATCTCTTTCCCTTGAGCCAGTTCCGACTTGCTTCGCATAGGCTACACAAGCCAGGTTTGAGCTTCTTTATCGGCTTGAGCTACCTATTGTATTGAGTTGCCTCCCCACTGAACTAATTTGGGAAAATAAGAACTGAAGCCCTATTCACAGCTTTTTCGATCTATCTAAGCTACTACGGTGATTTGTGATTCAATCGATGCTAATTCGGCTATTTGACCTGGAGCCGGGTATAGTTTATGGCCTTTTTTTCCTGGTCTTTCATCTGCCTTGAGGCCAGGTGTGGGATCGATCAGTAGGTCAAAGACCCGTAGTATAGGAGTGAAAGCCAGGGATGCATAGGAGGATGTGATGAACATTGACAAATAGGAGAATGACCTGCTCGCTGGGTGTGAAAGAGGAGGCTTGGAAGCGGAGCATTATTAAAGGTCAACAACTTCTTCCCTCCAATCCAATCGGCGGCTGGGCTCGTCACATCGAAATCAGGTATGGGCCACCTTTCCTTCTAGACGAAGATCACAAAACAAGCACTTTCTTATATATACGTTATCTTTAGAACATGATCTTCGAGAAGTGCTGTGATATGAGGCTTTCTTTGTCTCCAACTAATGATCTGTCCTTCGACAACGGGGAAACCCCTCCTCGGCAAAAAGGGACGAGATCCGCTCCGCTCGTATTTTTATTCTATTTCCCGCTCACGCAATTGGTCTATCGCGATGTAGAGCAACAGATGGTACTAACAAAATTTTTCATATTTGGTTGGTAGGCAGGCTGCCGTCCCATGATCAGCTTTCGTATCTTGAAATGCCACTTCGTAATATCTGCTTTACAGGGCAGTGCTTCTTTCTTTTGAGCTTAATAGGACTTTGGAGACGAAGTTGCCCTATACTTTAGGGTCGTATTCTTACCTCGGCCTCTTCTTGCCAGCAGAAGCCCAAGCCTTTAGCTCTCAAAGCCCCCCACCTCTGCCTCTATGTCCCACCCACTCGAAATGACAACATGTTAGGTACTGTAATAGCAATCTTACCCACCTATTGAGGTGAGGGAAACGAGAGAACGATCGGAACTAGTCATCGTATATTACGTGTATAATACTCCCATCTATCCATTCAAGATATTCCCTCTCCCGCGTATGATTGAGCAAAAGCTGCAGTTAGAAGAGATTGGTGGGTAAAACTCGCATGTGCTTCTAATCATTAACTCGCGAGTCCGAGTTTGAACAGCACGGCATTCTACCCGATTCTAAGATGAAGAATAGAAGTTCCGAGCCCTCACTATTTAGTGATTCGGGACGGGATCCAAGTACAGGTACAAAAGCAATCAACTGGAAGGGACGTGATCTAGCCTACGATCCCATCTCTCTTCTCTTATGAAATTGATAGTTACCCGGCCTTCTAACAGGACATTCATTGATTCACCCTACTCGGACATTCACATTGATCCAGTTTAGGAAGCTTTCAGTCCTGGGAAAGGAAGAAAGGTCAAGAGCGATGCCTACTGCCTACATTAAATCAATTGATTTAATGTAGGTATCGCTATAGCAGATTCTCGAGGCAGGATTAAATTAATTTTGAGTTTAAGTTCTCGTTGCAGCAGTCCCTGTCCCTTTACCAGATCGAGTTGCAGTGCTAAGTACACGAGCGAGGGAGCGAGATTTTGAGGCTTGTTATGCTTTAGCTTCTTACCCTTGGCTTTCTTCCTGGCTTGGCTACGAAACTCTTCTTTCTTAGCAATGATCTGTTATCAATTAATTTCTTCTTTACCGGAATTCGGAGATAGGACTTTTCCGGGTATTTGACTTCAGCTTAGCTGCTTAGCGAATGCCCTTGTGATGAATCGAATGAATGAAATGAGTAACTCACTAGCCCTAAACCATAACTGAAAAACTCTCTTCTCCAACCAAAGCCGCCATCCAGATTCAGAAGCGGAAGCGGAAAGAGTTTACTGAAGAGGCTTTCATCACCTGTTGATCCAGTTTCCCTTTCGATGATTGAGTTCGAGATTTAGGGAGCTGTAAAGGTTGGGGCCAATAGATAGTCAGTCTCTAGTCTCAGAAGAGTGCTTACCGCAATGAAATTGTTTTGCTGCGTCGCAGCTAGTTCCTACCGGCTCTATTCGTTAGGGATTTGGAAAAATCTCCCAGGCACGAGACCTGCTCTTCTATTTCGGTCAGAAAAGGGCAAACAGCCGTCAAAGTAACGAGAAAGACCGCCTTGCCCGATTATTCCTCGTGCGTCTTATTAGAATAATATATTTTTTTTGACGACTTCACTATTGGTGGGAGGACTCACGACTGCTGTTGAGAAGAAGAAGAATCATTCACAGTCAGAAAGCTAGATCAAGAAAGCAAAGGAAAGGAGTAAAGGAAACCAGAGTCAAGGGATTCATTGAAGCATGAAAAGCGATCTTTATCTTTCAAGGGCTATTCCCAATGAGAGATTACGATAAATATCATAAGATAAGAAAGATCGTATAGCGTAGAAAGTCTTCCTTACTATCTCCTCCCTCCATCTAAGGTAAGTAGGCTTTCTTATAGAGTAGGTAGTAGCTTAAGCGCTAAGAAGCTAAAATCATGCTACAACAACGATATGCGATAACATGCAAGTCGTATTCGAGGTTGAGTATTGGACTTTTCCTGTCAGTCACGAGAAGGATTCGAACCTCCATCTCTGGGAAGCATGAGAGGATCCCAGCGAACTACCATTTATTCTAATCGTGACTTTGGTAACCCGGTTCACCTTTCAGCTACGTCCGGGGGAGAATTTGAAAATGGTGGTCTGAAAGTCTTACCTAAACTCTAAATAAAGCCTATAAAAAATCCTAACTACATACCTCCCAGAACATAATCAAGAGCTTGGGCAAAGTGGGGACTCTGCGTGCCCTGATTGACGAGATCTACATAGATCTGGTTTAGACATTGAATGCTTGCGTCGCTAAAAAAAAGACGTTCGGCTACCTCTTGGAGATTGACTCCTGTTGGTAAGTTCACATCTACAGCAGTATCCCTATAGACTCTCAAAATTCTTTCTAGTTGGGAAACGATTTTGTCTTTCAGTGCATTTATCGTTAATTCATTAATAAGTAATAGCAAGGTCACTCTAAAGAGGTATTTTTCTCCTTTTCTTGCTGCGCGTATAATGGGAAAGCGAGTTTACGAGCTAACTAAGAGCTCTCTTTACTGACAGCATGCAAGCTTACCTTCAAGCCATGCTTACACAAGCTGATTGCTTATATGCCCTAGTTTAACTACCTCGGTTCACTTAACTTGCTCCCATCCTTCTCCCGTCTGACTCTGTATTACGTAATGATCTGTCTTACCTCTAAAACCCCCTTCTCTTCACCTGATACAAGGCAGTCGAAGTCCCCGCCACCCTGCGGATCTCAATCTAGCGACGGCACCCGGAACCACACTGCTGCCGCTGCCCTTCGGGCACACCTCCTACGCTTATCACTGACCTACGCTCTTGCAGCATGCCCCCTTCGGGCAATACGGCTTTCGTAATACGCGAAGCAGCTGAGCGATAGCTCTTCGATCGTCTTGCGATAGCAAAAGCCTTCAGTCTTATTCTTTTGTTCCCGAACAATGATCATTCATTAGGCCGGCCCGACCAAAGACTGAAAGCCCGGTCCGGGCAAGCTATATTATGGAACTAATCTGACCAAACTGGGTCTAATGGAACAAGATCTCGATCTCAATAAGGAATTTTAATCTGGAAGGGCCGGCAAGAATCAATGCGATAGCGAGGTTGAGCAGTAGCGAGGGGCGATAGCGAAGGCGTGGTTCATCCTCTAAGAGAAAGTAGATGCGAAGGTTCGGATCGAAGATCTTCGCGAGACGGCCCATGAATCTCGAGAATCGAGCGTGGGGCTTGAAGACCCTACCGCATTCCGGCCCCGGGGCAGCATGCCGGGAATGAATAAGGGGGGACATACTGGATCCACTCCCTTGGTTGGGGGCTGTGCCCCCCCTATCCTTTCAATTTATGGATTCCCTGGTCTTTTTTTTTTATACCGGATTAGGGGATGTACCACATTTCTATATTTAGTATTTTTTTAAGAAGACTCTTTGACTTTATCCCCCCTTTTTTTTACTATATGAAATCCACACTTTGACACCTGAGATTCCGTAAGGAGTAGATACTTCCGCAGGAGCATAATCTATTTTCTGGTTAAATAGATTACAAGATGTTTTTCCATACTTTCCGCATTCAGTTCCAGCTATTTCTGCGCCTTTTAATCGACCTGAACAACATATACGGATCCCCTCTACCCATTTATTCATTAATAATGAAAGATCCTTCACTATTTTACTAAAAATGGAACTAAATGATCTTCTTTTGTTGCTCAGTTGAAAAGAGATGTCTTGAGCAATCAGAGAAGCACTTTGATAAACAGATTGAATCTTGACCGACGTGATTAAGGTATTAGTGTTTGTTCTATTAGACAACAAAGATCGCATTTTTTTCATTTCGTTCAAATAAGAGTTGTACCCGTACGGAATTCTTATGTTTCTCAGTATGATAGAAATCATCATCTCTATTCCCTTTATCAATTCTCCTATCCCACCTAGGTTTATGAATTTATCTCTCAATTCCATTACCTTATCCTTACCCAAGAGGTAAAAGCATTTTCTCCTTAATTGACCTAGGAGTTGTTCCCGGGCATCCTTAAAAAAAAGGTTATTATACACCCCAACCCCATCCCTTAGAAAGAAAAAGGTAGCACCGAAGAAAGGAAAGAGCGAGATGGTGGTTTTTGTTGTTCCCGCGAAGCGAAGATCATTCGCTTGGCGAATGAAGTGAGTCAACCTCTTTTTGGCTTCGGCCAAACACTTTTTCTCGCTGGTCAAGCTTTCTACAAAAAAGGCGATGCGAGAACGTATTCTCTTATCTAAGCTTCTTCCCTGTGCATTCGCTCCCCCCATCGTAAATGGTTCAGCCACGCCCGGTGACACGAAATGATTGAGAACTACGACGGGGTCGAAATGAATTTGGTTCTTTGTATTCAAAAAATATTGCATGACCAAATAATTCAAGGAGAGGCGCACTGCGGGGAGGGTCCTTTTACTTTTAAGTAGATGACTCGTCGGGCCGTCGGAGCGGGACTTCTTTGGGAAAAAGAAATGGAATAACTTCGTTTTTCTGAAGGAGTCGTCATTTTCTATCAGGAAGGATATGTCATTTACAACCCCGGCGTCTTTCGGATGCTTGAAGGCCCCGCTGACCAGAAGTAATTTAGAAAGATTCTTCTTTCTCGATGGTGATCGGTCATGGTATCCATAGCCTTCCTTCTTTTTCGGCCAAATCCTGATTTCGTTTTCCTTCTCCCGGTCGTCGAGCCTGATCGACTCGACTCTTTTCCCTGCCCCCCGGCCTCTCACTTTGTTTCGTTCTTCTTCTGTATTGTCGCTTGAATGAAGACACCTGATCGGCCCCACTTTCCCGAATCCCTTCCCCTTTCCGGGTCTGGTTTTTTTGCGTCGTTTCAGTCGTCGTCGTCCATGGGGAAGAAAAAAATGAATGAATGTTCTTTTGGAAAAATGTAGAATAATACACCTACCGAGACTCACCTTTGTCGTAGGTGGCGAACCGAAATAAGATCTCAGATTGACATTTTGATACACTAATTTACCATAATAATAAATAGAGTCAATGGTGACTCCGCCGTGGAAAGAGCCGCTTCTTTCTTGCTTGATAGGGGGGGCTTCCATTCACCAGCGCAGACTAAAAAAAAAGTGCTCTCCGAACCGTGCTGGATAGTCACCTATCACACGGCTCTCACTCAAACCCAACCTGTGGTGGATCCCGGGGGACAAAGTCAAAGCGCTTGATCCTTTGCCCCATATTGGAGATGCTCCTCACCGCCGATCAAGCAGCGACGCTGCTCTAGGCTTAGCTTTAAGCCGCTATCGTTCGGTTTGGATAAGTCAAGTCCCTTCGGTCGGTTCGCTCAGGTGGTCTTCCCTCCCTAACGTTCAGAGTTGTTCTGGTTTGAGAAAGGAGCACCGGCCGAGCACCCTGAATGAATAAGAAATGGACAGCAGAGGGTGCCGCAGGCATGATTCTTATTCAACCGAGTTGAAGCTAACAAGATGTCGATTACACACCGGAGGTTGGTAAGAACTGAGGGACAATGCCCCCCCTAACCTAAGTGGGCCTACCAGCAACTGGTACTTGATCGGGCGGGGGGCGGTTTGGTTTCGTGCAACGCCCTCGCAGCAGGAAGAGGCAGTTGTCATTTGAAAGGAAAGGCCCATAGGTTTCCAATCCAAAACTGCACACCCTGATAAAAAAAAAAATAGAGAAGGGGGTAGATTTAGGCTCCTTCCCTTCCACTGCATAGCCGCGCTAGCAGGTACTATAAGCCCTCTGTCCCACGCATCTAACCAGCTCGCGTGGTTCACCGGTTCCACCGAAAACTCTCATTTGTTGAAGCGGAGCATAGTGCGCTTTAGGCGCCGAGCGAGAAACGTCTCTTCTTTCGTTTCGGTTTATTCACTGATCTGAAACTTAGCACTTGTTTTCGGGCGGCGGCGTTTTTGAATGAAGTCTATCCGAACCGAATTAGCATTTATCAGAGCAGGCTAGGCCTCTCCAGCGGAGCTGGGCGCCGGGGCCCTGAATGTGCTAGCGATCGGCACATAGGGGGTGGTTGCCCGGGTTTCTCGGCCTGGTATCCTGCACCTCGCGTTTATGATTATTCAACTGTGCCCCGGAGACACGGTCGAAGCACGCCCGCCCAGCGTGCTTCTTTCACGACATGCTCTGGTCCCGGGTGTTTTCCAGTGGTCTTCTAGCCTTAGAAGAAGTCGTGTCCGGGACGGACATCTGCAACGTCCTCCCACGCTTTATTTAAAATAGAGGACAAACTGAAGGAAAAGACTGACCCATTCGGTGACTTTGGCGGTCGCCCTCACTGAACCGACTTGAATCTGAACTACGATTAAGATAGAGTCTGACCGAAATCGGATTTCCTTTGCGTGCCATATGCCCTTGCAGTGCTGTCTTTTTCCCATCTCTCTTCCCGGTCCAATGTGTAAAGTAAACTCTCCATGTTGACCAAAAGACAAACTTCTCTCTCTCTCTTTATCTACGTTCTGCAATTAGATAGAACCTGTCGGTCTGAAACTGAACTCTTAGTTTCAATAGGAAAGTCAGATCTTCATAAGATGCTTCTATTCGTTCCCTTCGCGGATCACGATCTACTTTACTTTGACAGCAGTCACCCTTGACTTTCATCCAACCTCTCGATCATGTCGGGCCCGGAGTCAAGCTCTTTTGGAAAGGTGATGTCATCATCGAAAAGCAAGGTGTGTTACGCATATAGCTTAACCTCGGATTCTGCACAATTGAAAAAAGAAAGAGGATCATCAGATCAGAAAAGGGCTCTCTTCCAATCTCAGAATAGGATCTTAGGCATACGGTGACCGGCTAAGCGAGACCAAAAAAGATAGGTCTACACAAGGCGAAGCTCTATTGGGCGTTGCTTTCTAGATCGACTCTATGAAGAATATGAAGAGGCTTCTTTCTACGCTTTCTTTTCTTATTCAATATTCAATTGAGAGTTTGAAAGGAAACTCAGTCCTTAAGTATTAGGCTGATCGGCTGATAGGATTGACTCGCGGACTGGATGAGACCATTCACTCACGGAAGACTTGCTAGATATCGCTCCTTCAAAGTGAGCCTCTTGAATAGGAATTCCCCCCAGCAGATCAGGGGGTTCCTATAGGGGCCGGGTACACTCTACCTGAAATGAAAATGAGACAGAAATGAATGCAAGACTTCGAAAGCTTGCAATACGGAGAGTGGGTGTATGATAACGAAAGGCTAAAGCAGATGACATCGGCTAGTGAGCAAACGAGAAGGCCTTTTTAGAAAGCCTTGTTAAATTAAATAAACCCTAGATGCATCTTCCGGTTAAGATTCCCTAACAATGTACCAATGAGAAAGCAAAGCCGGACGCTGTAAGAGGTAACTAAGATCCTAATTTACTCTATTATGCCAAGGTTCTCAAAATTATCTATAGCTTTACTCTTCCTTTTACTCGCTCCCTTTTTGCTATGGATTTCACTCCAAGCCCAAGGTTTTCGGGAACCTCTAGTGTTAAAGCCTGAAGAGGAAAAAAAGAAATATAAAGGTTTGATCAATGAATGAAGCCACCAGAGGTTTAAGAGATGCTCGCAGAAGCTTCGATCTTCGCTAAAGACTTTCCCCTAGGGATTTTTACACCTTTCGGAAGTCCTAGACACAAGTAAAGGGCAGATACGTCCTTCCTTCTAGTCCTTCTGGCTTCTGCAATTAGCATGTCTTAGGCACTCATAATAATAATAGACGACTTGCATTCTACTCTTTCCTATTAACTTGGAATAGAATAAATAGGAGGTCTCCCAATCATAAGAAGTACTGCTTGGTCTCAGTATTATCCTTCACCTTAGGTTTCGGTTCTTAACTTAAGACAACTAGGGAGTCTGTTTCCTTTAATGGCTTTCTATCCGTACGAGTAGGATAGAGAGAAGCGGTAAAGGTCTTTCTTCCTACCTACTTTCCGGGCAATCCATATCAATAAAAGAAGAAAGAAAGCATTCCTAGGGCTAGGAAGCAATCCATGCTTGGACTTCAATTGTAATTGTATGTGTAGCCTTTGCCTTTCCCCTTTGCTGATTAAAAGACTTCCTTTTCTTTTCCTTTTCATTAGATAGCAAAAAGGAAGAACCTTTCTTGCCCGGTTTCAGTCCAATAATTAAGAAGAATCCGGTATGGAAGATACTGTTGGGACCGAGGGAAAGGAAGAACTTAACTTAGTAATTGAGATCTCTTAAGTTCTCCTAGGGGAATACCCCCTTCTTATCTTCCCTTTAGGCTATAGGATCTTGAATACCTTATAAAGATAAGAGGTAGACATTAGGGTAAGGGAGAATAGAGACAGTCAAAGTGCTTCTGGTTTTTAGTGTTGTTTGCATTGGCCTGCTGAGCACACTAAAAAAAAACAAGAAACTAGATCCTTACGTTACGCTCCTGGGACTCCTCGGCACAGGGAGTACGGGCCTTCATCTCCAGGAGAAAAGCATCGAGTGCGCGGGATCCTTTCTCTTTTTATTACTTCAAGGGTCTTCTATTCGACATTCTTATTAGAAAGGCTTCGGCATCCAGTTTCCTATTTTGGATCGCATCTCGCGAAAGAAGATCTACTGGCAAAATAAATATCCAATTCCTCTTGGACTTTCTTTCTTGGTCAGACGAACCACCTTAAGCAAGCGACTTGGGATGGGAAGACTTCTTGGCATCGGTCTCTCTTTCTATATATATTGATTCAAGGCGGGGAAGATAACCTGCCTCATCGTAATAAGACAGCATGCTTCACAGCCATCGATCTTTGAATTCAATGAAAGAAGCTTTCAAAGGCCACAAACGAAAATAGAATGATTGGGGCGCAGAAGCCCTCCAGCTTATCTTATGCATCAAAAAGGCTACTTGACCAGCCTACTGATTCTTCTTATGGGGCAGTACCAAAAAAGATATGAAATTAAGGGCACCCGAGTCCCTAACTGGAATCACGGAAAAAGCCTCTTACGCAAGTATACAAACAGCTCTCATAGTTCAAAAAGACGTGTGCTAGGATTATTATTGTACTTGTACAAAGGCGAGGGCGTGAAGAGAGATTAATGAAAAAAAGAAAGCAAGCCCTAAATCTTAACAGTCCTGGATGCAAAAAGCCCGATTCGCGGGTTGAGGCCATGGCGAGATCCAATTCGACATACCAACTCTTATTCTTTTTGAAGGGGAAGTCCAAGTAAACCATTACAAGGAACGTAGTAACTCGACTGAAAGGATAGGGTAGAGGAATTGAGTGGAATGGAAATCATATGCTTTGAGGAACAAGAGCACAAAAGAGACCTGCGGCGGGGTAGACACGGCAGGCGTTTTGCTTATAGGGCTACGGGAACTTTTTCAAGAGCCTCATCGACTATCAGCATGACGAGGGGAAAAAGCAGCGGATTCCTGGTTCGCTCGAAATCTCTTCCCCGGGCATAAGCGGGGAGTCTCTCTTTAGGGACTTGGAACAGCCCAGGAGAGAGCCCGCCCCCCAACCAGAGGCTGCGCCGCCTGCCCCAAACATTCATGTAATACAGGCGGAAGTCAAAGAGGAACTGCGTGATTTTCTTAGGGCTCATACAAAAATAGAGCCCAAATTCACCTTTGTTACTTGCTTGCCCTACCCTCGATTAAGATAACTCGTACTATAAGTAGATGGGCTGGATTGAAAAAATGCCCTACTTTCCTAAGCACGATAACTCACCACTTGCTCAAGAATTGGCCTGCTTTAGCCCTTGACCTACCTTAACTCCTTGGGATAACTAAGAGACTTGTTCGCTTTACTTTACTGACCTACCATAATGAAAGATTAGCGACAAGAGCTTGACTTGCGTAAAAGAAAGAACTCAAAAAAATCTCGCTTTCCCTCCCTTTGTTCTCTTTTGCCTTATCAAAATAAGGACTGAGAGTCTTAGGGCTAGCTGGCTAATAGATTTTCACTCAAAGAGGCTCGAAGGCAAAGTAAACTCAAACTTAAGACCTGCCATTCAATGGAAAAAGTAAAAAGAGGGATTGTAGGAAGAGGGACTTCCCCTGACCTAAGCATTTCTTACTCTGTTGGCTTAAGTCATTGCTTAAAATCTGATCCTTTTTTATTCGGTATGTCGCTCTGCGATCAGAGCAAATGAACAGACAAAACTAATAAGTAAATGAGAATAAGCCAAGCCTTTTGAACCACATTTTCTTTTTCTTTCCCTTTCTGCTCCCACGGTCCGTGTGAAGCACCACTTATTAAATTATAGATGAGGGGGGTCTTCGGCCTAAGACTGGTTTGGCTCCTCTTATACGATCAATCTCCTTGGGAGTCGAATCACAGTAAAGTCAAACGAGCTCTGCCCGGGTCTATGTTGGTAATGATCTGGTCAACGGCTGAGGTAGAATCTATAGTATGTACGATACCCTTGGAGTACCTCGTTTCGAGGATTGGATAAAGGTCTGAGGTTGACTCTCAAGAACAAGAATAAGAACTTCCTCATGTGAAAAGAATGCGTAGGCCAAGAAAGCTCAAAGGAAGTGAAAGAATTCAATTCAAGCTGAAGCAAGGACGGGGGAAGGGGAGATTCCTCTATAAAGCAAATGCCGAGACAGGTGCTAGATGAAGTTTCATCTTCATTGGCATTCCAGAACCCAAGTCGTTCAGTCTTTACCAGCCCTGAAAGGGCTTTTGCACGTGAAGAAGAAAAGGACGAAGCTTCTCAAGGTGAAATTGAGAACAGACTTATAGTTCTTTGGAATTTGATTTGCTTTTCTAGAAGAATCCCTCGCTCCTGTATGGAGCAAACTAGGGTGCTCTCTTCCCACCCGGTGTCGCCTCTGACTCCCTTTCTTGGCTAAGCTCTATTGGGCGCAGCTTTCTCGATCCTTCATTCCGTGCCATAAGGCTATCTAACGTAGGCGCTACCCGCAGGTACCGGTGCTTTACTTTATGCGTAACAAGCTTGATTCCAAAGATCTCTTGTCTTATGCTGCTTTATTCGATTAGATCCCTTCTCGCCTAGTAGTTTGGTAGGCTACCGAGCAAACTCGGTGTAACCGCTGGTGGTTCTTTTTCTCTTTGTCCGGCCCGCCAAATTCTTTTTCTGCATCTATGCCCTTTTCCTTGGAGTTCAGTTCTAAACTTGCCTAATAATGTGAATTTCTTTCTCGAAGAGGAGGCCTGAGAGACGGCCAAGGTGTGACACTTCGTTCACTGCTGGCGCGGAGTAAGACATGCCGCCTTAATGCACTAGACAGTTAGAAGGATTTGAACTATTACTGAACCGGCCTTCGAGACGAAAGGAACGAAAGCAGGCAACATGAGTATGCTACTTCCTGCGAGAATGCATTATAATGGTTTGTCATGTTCCTACTCTAACTCCTGCGAGAATGGCCCTCCCTACTACAGACTACGCTCGGAAAGTCGGTGATAAGCAAGAAGAGAAGAATTTGAAAGAAGAAAAGAGAAGTCCCGAGAAGTACTTCACTTAGCCTTTCTCTAGTAGTTCTTCCCCTCCTTCCTCACTACGCTTCGCTTGACTTGAGTCATATTCCTATTAAAAAACTCCCCGTAATGCTTGTATTCCCTTACTGAACGGAAGGAACGGTTCCCCTACTCGCTTGCTAATTATAGCCGGAACGAAGGCACGGATTCTATACCAAGTCTTTCCTATTCTCCTAGTCTCGCAGTTGTCAGCTCCTTAGCTTTGTTTGGTTTTTGCCCCTTTCCCCTTTCTCTAATAAGAAGGTAAGCTGTGTTCGGGCTTTCGAGTTGGATATCACCATATACTAGTGCGGGTGAAAGCCTCGAAAAAAAAAGGCTTAGCCATTTCCTAGCAACACAAGGCAGGTGCAAAAGGCGAGAGGATAGCGTAGCTACATGAAACCAAGTCATTCTTTCTAGAATACTTGCTGGCATGCGAGACAAGACTGGAACCAAGGCCAAGGGCAGGAACTCTACCAACAGGACCAACAAGAACCCTATCATCAACCAATAGGCCAGGAGCTTCAACTGAAGCCGAGGAGCTTATTGCCTCGACCTCCTGGGAGAGGAGCTTTTACGCGTAAGAATCCAACTAGAAAGCGGTTCTTGCTCTGGTTTCAGGGAATCCCTAAAAAGCCCAGGTCAAGGACTAGACTAAGAGTAGGTGTGTAAGCAGCCAATAGTGCTTCTTACGGAGAAGTGTTTCAAGTCATAGGGACACTAGCTACCCTTTTCTAGATTTGTGGCGGGAGGCAGGAAACTCCGTCTATACCACAGACGAGACCCGGGAGTCATAGTTCCAATAGCGAAGGAATTAGAACTATTGGCGGCCGCGAAGGATACGGAACGTTTAGGCTAATGGTACTACTAGTCAACTACACTAGCGGACTATTTATGCGCTGACTGAACTTGCTTCGTAGACAAGGTTCGTTCCGTAGCACGCTTCGGGCGAAGCCGGGGCCCGATTCCCTTGACCCCAAAATCTAGTTTTTATTCAAATCCCGACTCAACCCCTCACCCTGCCTGCACCACAACCACTATTACCCCTTACCAACCACCTCCCGTCTACAATCTTGATAAAGTCTCTTGGGAGAAAAGATACAGAGAAGAGAGAAAGGGAAGATTGTGATGAGATTGGGAACATGACTCGCTCTGGCAGATGTTTTAAGCCAGACAACCTGAAAACAGATGGAAATAAAGAAAAAGACAAAGAGAAAGGAAAAGGGAAGGAAAATACTGATGCTTTTCTCAAGGAAATCCAGAGGTCGGAATAGAATGCGGCTGAACAGTTTAGCAAAGCCCCTGCCCAAATTTCGATCTTAGGTCTTCTTTTAACTTCAGAGTGAGAATAAATGATGGAAAAATTTCGGAATGCACATGTCACCCCAGACATTTCACCCAAGAGATTGGCCAGGTTAGTGGGACAGATTTTGGCTCAGCTTCAACCTCATGAGAGGTGATTGCACCAGTAGCAAAAGAGATCTCAGGATAAAGAGGTACCATATCATATGTGTAACGAAAACGGACATGACACAGCAAGTTGCTAGTATAACTTGTTCGCACAGGGGTCTGAAAGCTTTTCAGTCAAGACTGGTCGGGGCTCTGGAGAGGAAGAATCTACATCGATCACGATGCGAGCAACAAGGTAATGGTGTCCGAAAGACAGATCTCATCACAGCACTTGCTTTCCCTAAACTATCTATCTTTAGAAGAGCAAAACTTCAAGAGGGAATTCTCTAATTCGATAGCCTTACAACAAACAAGCTTGCTTAACGCACTAGCTTTGAGTTCCGACTTAAAAGCTCTTAGAAGTTAAAAACCAAAAGACAAAGCGCATCGCTCTCACGCTCGTCAGTAAAGTCAGTTATTCGTCTTTTATAAACGAGTGTTGTGTACTAATAGACACTTGCTTACCGTAACCGCAAAGAAAGAACGGTTCTATCTATTCATAATCATAAGGGCTGGAGCGCCTTTCGAACGGTATAAGTTATGACTTCGCTTCCGAAAAGATAGATTTCACTCTGATTCACCAGCATCCACTACCGGAAGGAATTGCCTTACTTACCGCCTGCTCTTTCCTTTTCATTACCGATCCGCTTTCATAACAGCGTAAAAGAAAGGAGTCTCGGTATTCGTTCTGACTTCCGCTCGCAAAGAAAGAAGATCTGGATTTGACTAGGGCGAGCGCAGTTTACTATGCGAGTGGAGAGATTTAAGCGAGCTAATAGCGACTCTTTCAGACCCTCCCTTTCTTTAGACTTGCAGTAAAGCTGAACAAGTTTACTCAGCTTGCACTTGAGCTTGAATTTTTTAATCCGCATTAAAAAATCCCCAAAGCTACAAGAAAGCCCGCTACTTGCCAAATAGTAAAGCGCCTTCCTCCCTGACTTGACTTTCCTAGCTACCAAGCCCCTCTTCATTCAAACCCTTGCCAGAAGGACGAAAGAAAGGAAAGATTCTCTGTGATACCGCTTGAATAACGATAATCGGAGTGAAAAGCCTTAAAGAGAAAGCTTTAGCAACGGTAGGAGTGGCAATCGTCACTCGCCAGCACCTGACGAGCTTACCAGAACCTTCTCTCGCAACAAGAAGAGTTTGACTTGGGCAAGTTCATGATATGAAGAGCCTTTAGATGAAGAACGCCCTACTAATACAAGTCAAGGAGAGGAAGGACCAATGAAGGCAAATATCCTATCCCATGGGGCTGACCTCCGACCATCAAAGAAGGGATTGGACTCAGGTGGGCAAGGCAGGATCCCAACCCATTTCTCCCATCAAGCAAGCATCAGAGTCAACAGGCTTTGTATCTTTCTCATCCGGGATAGGCCCCGAAAAAGAAAGAGCTGCGAAATTAGAAAGACTAGCACAAAGAAGTGATGACTTTCTCTTCTCTCTTCGGATCGGGCCAGTCACCTTCATTCGATGCGTATAGTTTTTGCTAGAGTGGGCGGCGCTCCCGGTGAAGAGATGAGTTGCAATATGAGTCGATGTTATCGAAGGTAATGATTCCTGTTCAAGGAGACTCCGGAGTGGCATATTCGACGTAAGATGAACCTCTATCCATCAACTGATCTGTCTGGGGAAAAAGAGTACCGATCTCCTTCTTCCGCCCATGCGTTTCGTTCAAGGGCGAGTCTAGTATTCTGCCCTTTCTGGTCGCTTGCTTCCGATTCCCTTACTCGATCTCCTTCGGACCCTCCTGCTTTCTTGTTGTATCTTTCTGCATGATGAACCTTTGGGGGGAGCAGCAGAGTTTTCGCCTGCCCCTCTAGATCAGCCTATTCTTTCTTTTTCATTGGTGGAGGTCCGTATCAAAGATAGCTCATTCTTCTTGATTCGCTATACAAAGTTCTTAAAGATCCCTCTTTCATCGGTATTGAACCCACATAAAGCCTGTTGCCGATCCGATTACCTATTTATAGGACTAACCAGAAGAGAAGGAAGTTTGGACCGGCTGAAAGAAGGACAGCGGGGAAAGTTATCTAACCTGGGAGAAACCTTAGAATCCGTCTTTGAGGGAGGGTCTGAGGATGCTGACAAAACTGAGGGCTAAATGGGGGAATTGTCTTACTGCATGAGAGTCCCACTTCGGGGGGGACTGAAACCATGGAGGAGCTTTTAAGCCACTCGACTGTAAGGTAATGAAATTTAGGCGACTTTCTTCTCTGCTAAAAGATCTCTGGAATGCTGGCTTTATCAACATTTTATGGGCAATCTGGTTGGAGAGGAACTCGGTACGGTTTGAGAATTTCAAGCCGAGTGCTACAAGGTGCAAGATTAGGATCATGAAGTGGGTGTCGGAAGCCGGAATCCTATAATATAAAAAGGCACAATGGTGAACTCTGTTACTGTTAGAGACCTTGAAGTTTTAAAATTATTCAAGCTTCAATGCCGGCCAAGCCCATCTATTATCATAAAATAGAGCCTTCAGTTGCACAAGAAGAAACGGAGGTATAGCTAAGGGACTCAGATACCACACCTGAACTGAATAGTCATGTTGTAACGTCAATAAAGAAAATGTCACGTAGGGCCCTTCCCATGCAGCTCCTATCCCAGCTCCCGAGCTCTAGTGGTTATGCCTTCTACAACGAGGAAGTACAACTAGGATGAAAAGGAATTTATCTTCCCTGACCGTTCACGCTGTACCAAAGGTTGCTACATCCGAAACTGCTTCCCGCGCCTCGGGAGTCACTCCAAAGGCTGATCTTTCAACGGTTGCTGCAGCTGGTGTAATGGATTCTGATTCCCGACGATTCGTTAGAATCTCCGGGTATCTCTATCCTTCTCGTCGGGCTGATGAGGCCTGCTATGAAAAGGGATAGATAGGCACTACCCCTTAAATTAAAAGGGTACTCCTATGGCGATATACATGCCATCTGAATACGACCCAAGAATCCACTCTTATCTATCTTCCTAGTCTCTTTGTCTGAACACAGGTTGCAAATTTAGAACTCAATTTAAACAGGGTTTGACCAAATCTTAATAATAGTTCATATTCTATCCCTAGGAGAGCTTACAAGCTAACCATAGAGTCAGTAAATAGACTTAAAATCCTCAAGTGCTCTTCAAGTATCCTTATGTCTCCTTTCTAACTGGAAGTTCTGTTCCAGCCCGTTACCTTACAGCCAAGCCAGTTGAAGTTTATCTAATTTCAGTGCCTGTTGGAGTGCCACTTCCAAGCATTTCTGGTTCCCTGTAAGCCCGTAAGCCAGCCGGTTCTAGGAGAAATGCACATCCTGTTTAGGAAGCAATCAAGTAGGCAAGCAAATCGGGATATCCCTTTTCGGTTTCGGAGCTTTTCTTTCCCTTGTAATATTGATAAGTATGAATCTCTCTCTTTTAGAGAAAAAAGGGCTTATAGGCTTGTTTATAGCCTGTATAGTTGCTAAAATGAATTGCTACTGAGCTTGTGTTTCCGATGCCTGCTGCACTGTCAAGTGCCCTTAGCGGTGAAAGAGAACCTTGCGCTCCGAAGCCGCTTTTCAATTTAGCTCTTCCGCTTCGAGCAGTGGCATGATCGGAACAGGGACTTGTGGGGCTAGCATGGCCATAGCTTGACCCTCTTGAAAGGGATGTAGGACGAAGACTTCATCAAGCAGTCCCGTGGAGCACCTCATAGCTTCTCCTTTCCTCTAGTGCTTTCAAGGGCACAGGGAGACAATTTCACAGCTGCGGAACAGAGGAGAAAGAGAAAGCGGATGCTAACTCAACAACCGATAGGAAGGCAGATTACTCGACCAATAACTATGGAAAGTAGGTACTAGCTCGAGTAAGCAGAGACAGAGGTCGAAGTGAGATAAGACAGGGAAGTCTCGACTTCGCTTGTTTCGGAATGCACGACTTCCTATGCTCTAAACTCATATCTGGATTGGCTTTCTTCTTTGTTATATAATAAGAGGTGCACGGAGTCCAAGTAAAGAATTTTTGGGCTTCATATCAGCGGCGGCCACTCTCTCTCTTACTTTCTTTCATTTAGTTAGGCGTGGTAAAGGATCTCGCTCGAAAGAGACTCTTGGTTCACCTACTCAATTGGAATGACTCTTACCCTTACTTATCTCTTTACTCAGAGAAGTCCCTCTCGGAGCTATTCCCCGGCGCTGTCTTCTTTCTCCTTACTCTGGGAATGAAGCCGTAAGCCGAACAGAATACGGACTTGCTTGCTCTATTTGATTCAGGACCTCTTGCTGCTGCGTCTCTTTCGGATTCGGTTCCTAAGGCCTGGCTATTCCGATTGAGAATACGGAAGAGGCTATGAAATAGAAGAAAGAAGGTGAGTTCGAACTCTAACTCAAGAGCCCTTACTCAAGAGGGCTTCTCTTCCTCTTATTGTCAGAAGTCAAATGGTTAAGTCCAGTTGGGGCAACTGGGCCAGACGACATTGATAGCGGAGTTTCCGTGGTAAGGTACAAAGCTTTTTGTCTGGGTCTTGGGCAGACGTACTCAACTGGTACAAATAGAAAGGCTCGTCCAGTGAGTGATGACACTGGCGAGTAAACTGCAAAAGGGTCTTGCTTGGTATAATATAAGCGGATGAGTTAGTTATAATTAGCTCAGATGTGACTTCTTTGCTCGGTTTCGGTTGCTTGACTCAATAATGGCCCTTCAATGACTTTGTGGCGTACTTGGGTCCGTGACATGGCTTACTAACTGTGCCCAATGGGGGTGAATCCGCTATTGAATCATCCGCCGAGAGGAGCCCAGTGATCATTTGAAGAAAGCCCCAAACCTGACGTCAAGGTTATCCAAGACCTAACTAAACTTATACTCTAGTTACATACACAGGCGCTCTGGCATAAGTATATGCATCTCCGTGTGGATCATACCCGAAGTAGGACTTTTTTCCTGACCCCTGAGCGTCTTAGAATAGAACCCCGAATTTATTATTTTTATTAAGGAAGGGTCACGCCCCGCTCGTCGGGAACCCGAGCTTTGCCATTAAAGAAAGTGTTTTTTTGTTTTGTCTTTATTTTACTTAAAATAAAAATTGTGTAAGTGAACCGCCGACTTAGGCTCTTTGGAGTCAGAGGGTTAAAGCTCCTCGTGTTGAGCAGGAGGCTGAGACTTCTACTGATAGCAAGCACCGGTACTTTACTTGGATTCGGCTTGGGGCCAATCCCTATTTTCCAATCTCGTTATCGTATAATAATAAGAAGAAGATAGCAGCCCGTGCCTCTTTGATTATCTAGGCTAGTGGTCTGGTCCCTGGTTGCCCAAATCGACTTTCTCTACAAGATGGCTTTCTGGGTCAGACTCTTCTCCCTATGGTCGAAAATCATGCATTCCCTTCTATCAGCAGTGGCATCAAAGTACCTGAAAAGAAATATCATAAGAGAAGAAAGAAAAGAGCTTCGGGTTCAGAAGTCGTACGTCTGGTTCACTAGGTTCTACCACTGCAGGGCGTGATCATGCTCAAAAGACGAGTTTGATCCTGTCTTAGAAGGAAGACTAGCAATATGCTTTACAAAATCCACTCGGTCAGAATAAAAGGAAAGTGCCAGCAGCAGTTCTATTTGTCAATAACAACCTGCTCGTGACATATAGTTTGTGTGCCGATATGTATGTTTAGTAGGTGCTCTGGAAACAAACATTTTTTTCGTATGTATGTGCTTTCTATTCGAGTCTGCCCTGGATTTGTAAGCCCGGTATGCATCCTATTGGAAGCGGCAAAAACCTCTGACTTTGGACCTTAGCACGAATATCTAAAGGAAATGTAATTACCCCGACGCCTCCTCAGGCGGGTGTTCGAAGAGCTCCTCGAGCTCAGAGTGTTGGTAAGCCTGTCTTAGTGACGGTCGGCTAAGCCGTGTAGCTAAGCACGGCTAAATAGAAAGGCTTGTCCGGATGAGTGGGCATCCGTCAAAGCTAGAGCACCGGGGAAGCAAGAGCGATTGTCTTAAAAAAAAAAGCCCAACAGGAGAAGGATCGTGACTTCACGTCCTAAAAGCACCTCTGTATCCCACGGCAATCCTAATGTAATGTGACTTTCCGATTAAGGAACTTGCTTGAAAGGTCTTCTTCTCTTGTCAATGTCAATCTGCAACCAAGTCAAGAGGTAGAACAAAGGCATCCTCAAATGAGACAGATGAAAGCATAACCACTCACTCGGGCGTGGGAAATAAGAAAGGTCGATCTGACTCCTTTGCCCGCTACAGATTCTGTTAACGAGTTTAGAGCTTCCCAGTCTTGGGCTTCTTCCTCTTCTTCGTGAGCAGTAAGAGGGCATGCCTTAAGGATAAGGAAAGGACGTGGTCTCTCGGGTATCTATCAACATATAGGGATCGTCGCCTCTGTCGCTGCATAGAGTTATCTTCCTATTCAATCACCTTTCAATCTCCGAGTTCGAAGGGTAGAACAAGGGAAGGTCAAGGCTTTCCAGGGATTGTTTCATAAGGAGATACTCACCTTCTTCGTTCACCTGCTCGGTCTGGTTCACCGCGAAGTGGGCTTGACGAGATTTATTTATCAGGAGTTTTTTTGGATTTCTTCGAATTGGAAGAAAAAGAAGGAAGGAGGAGGAAGAAAATGAACCTCGAATCGACGAGGTAAAAGAAAAGCGTAAAAAAGAAAGAAAAAAGAGAATGTTAGAAGGTGCTAAATTAATAGGTGCGGGAGCAGCTACAATTGCCTTAGCGGGAGCAGCTATCGGTATTGGAAACGTTTTCAGTTCTTTGATTCATTCCGTCGCACGAAATCCATCATTGGCTAAACAATTATTTGGTTATGCCATTTTAGGATTTGCTCTAACGGAAGCAATCGCCCTCTTTGCCCTAATGATGGCCTTTTTGATCTTATTCGTATTCTAGTTTTTAGAGGTAGATGTGGCCTTTCATTCCTTAGCTTAGGGAGTGAGAGGGCTAAGGGGAATGGGTGGGTGGCCCCTTACGCGCTTTTTTAGGAGGAGTTCAGTGTAGTCGACGGAAGCTCATATAGGAAACGAAACTAAGAAGATTCCTTAAGAAAAGGCGTTATCCAAAACTCGTGATGCGCGAGCGAACGAAAGAAATCCCAAAACTCTCAATACATACCAATTTATGGTAAGGGCACTCACTGTCGGCAAATACTCGAATCCATTGACAGGCGTACAGGAGGAACCTTATGACAAACTAAAGCCTTGCAGAGTAAATAGTATCCTCTAAATGAGAAGATTAGCAAATGCGATATCAAGCTCACTATATCGAGTTGGGTCCCCTCGTTTAGTCTATGGGCATTCGCTGTGCCAACTCTGATGCGGAACCTAGGATATTTCATCATAGCTTCGGATTCTACGACCAGCACAGAACTTACCGAAGATGTTGCAAAAACACAAGTAACGTCAGGGGGGGAAAACAAACTATCCGAAGCGGTCTAACAACTTCGTCTGATAAGGTGGTGAAATCTCACTTACGAAGCGGCAAAAGTAATCAACATCTTTCAAACTTCAAACAAAGGCTTACTAATAATGGAAATGCCTGATATCCAATCTTTCTGGTTCAAAGAATGGGCTCGTAGTGGTTTGATTTTGCATATCTGAAATGCAAAGGGGAAGATTCCGGATTCCTAGCCTCTCTCTTCTTTGACCTAAGCAAGTTCGCTGTATAAGATAATCTTTTCAAAAAGCAGTTCTAGTCTGATTGATCTATCAATGGCAGGGAATAAATATAGGTCCTCTAATGAATTCCCTAGAGAAAGATAGGGTCTCACCTCTCTTCGCACTAACGTTAAGAGCAAATGAAAGCTTCTTCAGTACTCCTTCGGTCAGGGAGATGCCCGAACGATATAGATAGAGTGGAAGCCTGAAGCACTAGGAGTTATATTCCTATGGGGAAAGGAAAGGAAGAATATGAACCGTAAAAGAAAATACCAATTAAACCAATCACAGGAATACCAGTTACAGTACCTATCAGCCAAAGAGGAATCCTTCCCTGCCGAGCTTCCTTCTAGCCAATCCCTTTTCCTCCCTCTTTTCTGAAAAAGAAAAGTAAGAGTGGTTCTTTCAATCCCTGCTTTTTTCGTATACCAGAAGCACAGAGTGGATCTATTCTTTCTATTCAAAAGAAACCCCTCCCTCTGATATCAATAAAAATAGAAGTTGGGCTTAGAGTCTGTAGTTTCTGTAGTTGGTGTATTCCTTTTTCTGCTCGGCGAAGCGTGAAGCCAATGCCCCTAGTCTCAGGAAGAGGGTCTTTTGAAGGGGCCGCTGGTTGTTCACGAATAAGGCAGGCTCTTAGGAATCCCTATAATAGTAGAAGAGAATCTATGCCATCTCGTCGTTCGTCTCCTTTTTTCTGTGCGTGGGCATTTTCCTTATAATTTTGATTAACGTCCTTTGCTACGCTTACTCCTGCTCTTATTGGAATCTAGATAATATCTATGTCAAATAGCTTCTTCGAAGCATTCTTCCGGGATTCTCCAAAAGTCACTTTCACACTTGGATTCGATGGTGCGTAAAAGACCCGCAGCATATTCGTCGCAAACAGGGGACCCACTAAGAGCCCTTGCCCGAGATTAGTGAGTCATATGCCGAATGCCGAAAATGGTCTTCATTCTAGAACGAATATGCCATGCCTTAGAGCAGTTCCTTGTCCGATTCTCTCCTTGGCCCTAGACTGCTTTCTTACTCGTGCAAAGGTTTTTTGCAAGATGGATAGGATTTCTGACTTCCACTTCCTATAGGGCATGAGGGCTTCAAGCCTATGATAAGAGAGTTCCTGTCTCGATCCTTTTTATCTTTCTTCTTTTGCTTTCCCTCCGCTAGTCCTTTTATCGCTCTCGCTCGGGATAAGGAAAGGACCCGAAGGCCTTTCAATTCAATGGAATGCTTGTAGGTATCATAGGGAATTGTTCATGCATCCATTCTTCATTAAGAAGTGGTGCGGGGCCCAGTGCATACTCCTTTAAGAGCAAGCATCTTTTGTCAATCGGATAGGAGCCTCCCTAAACTCAGAAAAGGGATTAGCCTCAAAACATGAAACCTTGATGGGAGCAAGAAAGAGCCGGACCGGAAGAGCAGGATCAAGATCTGGTGTCGAACAAGCAAGTAGGTGTCACTAGTAAGATGGTTGGTGACTCACTGGGCTTAGTTCTGGTGATCCCAGTGAATAAAGATGCTAGACGTGCAGGTGAAATGGATCAGATCGCCTTTGAAATCGATCTTTTCCGCAGTGGTCAAAAGGCTTTTGACATGCTACATCGGATCCTCCCTTCCTTTCTTGAAATGAAAGGCAGAGCGCGAAGCTTGTGGTCCCGTCGCCTTCGCTTCGTTTCAATTGCAATTGCCCGAAGGAAAGATTGGATCTTCTTGCCGGGAAAGAGTTTGGTTACCAAGTTCGGTTACCATAAGCGTAAGTGCAAACCTTAGATCTCCGATATATAGGATAGAATGTAAGTTTAAAGGGTAGATAGTATGGCTTGACAATGTCGAGCTAAGACTATCGCGAAGTAAACACAGGGTCTGTCTTAACTATGGAATCAGATTTCCTCGCGACTATCTTTCCTTTTCTTCCTGGTTGGAAGCAGTATTTCGAGCTAGGGATCCTACAATTTAAGCTCCCTGAAAAGCCCTTCAATCCATCTTCATCTTGGCCGGCAGCCTAGATTGAGCCCTGGGACTTATCTTCCCGTTGGCTTTGCTGCAGCAGTACTCACAGTGTAAGGTCAGCGGGTGGCATAGCGAAATTCCTCACCGAGATGACTGGACAACCTCTCGACCAGATCGTCTCAGCGGAGCGATTCAAAGCATCTTTGGAGCGAATTGAAAGTATTTAGTGTTCTAATTGAGCGAGCCGTGGATCATCTAAATGATAAGCGTAGCTTAATTTAGCCGATCTCAGACCGAACTATAAATAAAAATATGTGAGTGGCTTTTTCTAGAGACTTAGCCCAATGGCTACCACCGGAAGTGCGCAAAGTTAGTAACAGGGAAACCTCCAAGTTCTTTCTAACCTCCGACTCTATAAACTTGGATGGCTTGCTTGCTTGTTTTGTTTAGCTTGCCCCCTTCGTGGTCATTCTTTCAACCCTGTCTCGGTAGGTAAAGAAGGTTGCTTGATTTGATTATTCTTTTTCAAGAGCAAGCCATAAGGACTCTGTAGATCGCGAGAATGCATGTTCTGATGCTTGCAGGGTTAGATTCCTTTTAAGGACTCTTACTTTACTTTATTTGAATTGCATAAAGACCGAATGAAAGATTTATAATATAAGTAAAAGTCATTCCATCCCATACATCCACATCCGATTCCAAATTAACTGCTTAGCCGGCTTGGGACAAGCTTGCTTGAACGGATATAGCAGATATGCTCAGTATGATATAAGGAAGTACCTTTTTTGACAAACCGAGAATGGAATAAGAACAAGATTGGATTGAGACCAATGGACAGCGAACAAAAGGATGCCACACTAAGAAAGCAATCGCCAATGACCGACGATGGAAATCCGCGGCAGGAATGCTAAATGCTAATGGATTTTCCCCAGTGAGTCCCGTCGGAATTGTAATTAACACCAGCATCGGCGCAAGAGATCAAAGCGGCAGAAGTGAAAGGAAGGTGTGATTCTCCATTAAGAGGTTTCGAAATACAGAGTGTTGGGTGGAGTATGAGAGAAGAATGGTCAGGCGAGCACTAATTGAACACTGACCTAATTTGACTTGGCAGGGCATTAGCCTTAAGAAAGTACGTTTCCGTTTTCACGAGCAGAAAGACGATTGATTCTCTCACAATATGAAGGAAATTCCCAATTCTTCTTATTTACGATGCCGGTAGTTAGTTATGGGCGCCAACCACTGATTGTCTCCTGCGCGCAGGTGCACATACATACGCGTATAAATACAAGTAGGAGCTTTCGTCGTCTGGGTCGGTGGTATGGGGATGGATGTCCGGGTAAGGTAGTTTTTTTGGTGTTTCAGAGAGATAGGCAGAAAACGCTATTCTTTCTTTTTTTCCTGATCCGCTATAGGAGTGGCCTAAGCTTGACACTGGAAAAATCTGAATTTCATGGAATATTTTTGATCCCTCCCCCAGGGAGCTTCCGCACTTTTTAATTAAATCACTGGAATTCTAATCGACTTTAATTAGTTATTATAGAGAGTTCCTATCTTATGTTTAAGTCGGCTCGAAACGAAAATATCACTGGCAAATACTCGAATAAGGTAAAGATATAAATAAAGAGTTAATATTTCTTTGTTATCCTTTCTTCTTTTGACTTCGACACAAGATTGAAGACTGAAGTCGAGTTTTAGTCTGAATGAGCCGAGGTAGCTTGGCTCGGGGATCTGTTAAGAGCGGAAGATCTTGAATTGCATCATCGGTTAACAGTAGCTGCTGCTATCGAGATCTTTAACAACCCACACAAAGCTCCTTACCCTGCCCCGCTACTTTTCTACTGTTATTAGCAATCTCGAATCTCATCGAGCGGTGGAAAGGCTTTCAAAAGAGACTCCTCACTCAAAGTCTTCCCCTTTGTTCATTCAAGATCTTCTTCATATGGAAGGTAACTGCACACTGACCTAATCTCTGCTAACGTGGAATAAAAACAAAAAAAGAGAAGTCAGGCTAGCAGCAGCTACGGCACAGCACATATGAGAAATGGGAGGGTAGGGCTTTCCTGGAAGGGAGTCCATGAGGAAGTGCTCTAGTGAAAGTGTTTATTATGTGTAATACAGATCAGTTCCATCAAACCAAGTGTAACCAGAATCTCATAGCCCACCAAGGGCTAGTCCTCAAATCTCAGCCTTTGCTTCTATTGAGGCTTAGTGTTCACGCTTTGGATCACCAAAGGGGATCTTTGTTGGTTGATAGTGTAAGTCACTTAATAAAAGTGTTGATCTACGGCTAGATCCAGGATCAAGTGAAGCACTATTAAATGTTTTTTGCATGACCTTCACCCTTTTGTTTTGCAATCGTAAGCATTCTAGGTAGGAGCTCTATCCGATATCCGAACTCCAACTCACTTATTTTTACGACATTTCCTTCTCTACGTGCTTTATTTCCTCTCCAACTTGAGGGAGCCTTTCTTAGATTCGATATCCATTTTTTGCCACGAATAAGCAACTTTCTTTGATTTTGAGCACGAGCACTAAGGCTTGGCTTATCGAACTTCTATTGTTAGAGTGTGTCTAGTAATCCCGACATAGAGGACGAAGACGCATTTAAGACAATTTAAAGAAAGTGAAACTCTTTAAGAGCCTTGCTACTTTTCCGAAGTTGAGTACTATACATTATACATACCACAAAATAAGAAGGACAATTGGTTTATGGATCTTGATGAGATCTATATAGAATAGAGTAGAGCGAATAAGATCTCTCCTTCCGGAAGCCCAAGCATTACACCCTTTACTTTAGTAGGAGTCGACGACCTTAAGCAAGTTTCGGATAGAAAGATCCTCATCATGGAAAGAAAGAGTAAAAGTAAGGGAGCTTGAAAGCACTCCATTAGAATTAAATTTGGGGTTGCTGAGCTCGGCAAGGAGAGAACTCCTTCTAGTAAGGATCAGACCTCCATTCAATAGACCAAGGAGGAAGAGAGGCATCGAGATCTCCACTTCGTCCATTAGCATTGGCCTAGTAATGGAATTTGAGATAGTCCCATTTCGTGCTCGATCCGGAATAATGATTAAACCCATAAAGGTAAGGTCTCGCCCAATACTATCTGATTCGGAAATAGTGCAGAACAGTTATTTGTCAGATTTGGTTTAAGGTTCATAGGAAAGGGATCTAATTCCGGTTTTAGTAAGTCACGTATCAAGACTGCCATATCTTTTTTTCTTGGTTGACTAGTAGTTTGATTTATCCCTCCTTTCATAAGGTCTTTTTCCGGTGGTCTACTTGTTGCCTAATTTATTTTGAGCATTATGGATTTAGTGTTAACGATGGGGGTGATTTCAAAGGAAGAAGCTCCAGTACTAAGGATTGAAAAAAGAAATCGGCTGGTGTTTACGTGCCCACACCCCATCCCCTCTGTAGAATGAAATGATTGACCGTGAAACCCGGCACTGAACTAAGGGTTTTATCTGTGACCTTCAGAACTGTTCACATCGCTCTCTTCGGTTCAATTCAAGCCAAGGCTATGATGAAAGTTCGGATCGGCTTACTTTCTATCGTACGGAATGGATTCCAAAGCCTTCCAAACTATCAATAGTTAGGCAAGACAAGCTTCCCTTTGATTCCACTCGTTAAAACTCAACCTTCGAAGTCTAAGAATAAGAAGGGCTACTTAGCGTCTACCCCTGAGTCTTACAACTCAGTGATTTCATACTTTCATCTATCAACTCAGTATACTTCGTAACCTGACAACTAAGTCACTTCACTTCTGTACCTCACCCTTTCTTCCTTTTGAGCTTATGGCTTACTTTCATCTCGAGCGTTAAATACTCGAGGTGGGGTAGCCCCATCCACTATGTTTACAGAGTTCGAGTCTCGCTTTCTTTCTTAAGAAGGCACCGATGGACTTCTCGTACTTTTTGTGGTGATCTCATGTCAGACATGCTTATGATGAGAATAATGAATTGCTGTCTGAGTGGGGTTCCGCTCATGGGTCCAAAGGGGGGGGGATATGGCTTTTCCCGGGCTTTCGATCTTTGAGCTTTTTGAACCCACATTAATTTCCGGTCGTCTAGGGATGGAACAGCCAATATGCCTATATATTCGCTCGGGAACTACGTAAAAGGCTATTTCGTCCTTAGCATGAGTGCTTTCGGATCCCGATATAATATAGGTATAAGTATAAATAGGTTCTAATTCAAATACCTTTATCATTATCTCGACTCATGGATGGTACCTTCAATCAGACACGTCCTCTTGATTTACTAGTAGGTAAGGAGGTGCTCTTTTCTTATGATCTGAGCTCATCGACTGATCGCCGGCCTCTTGAAATTATGGAGGGGATTACTACATTATTATTCGGTCCATCCTTTGCTCATGCGAGAGTCCGTGCGGCCTTGGGATGTAATTATTTTCCAGGTACCCTTTTACTTTAGTAAAGGGCCTTAGACTGTCTACTTTGCTACTGGGTTGCAAGCATTGCTATGTTTTTAAATCATAAGTTTGACAGTTGCTTTTGCCCAGAGAGAAAAAAGGTTAGAAAGGGAAAAAAGATATCTCTTCTTTAAGCTAAAAAGAGGAGTGAGTGGTAGAAGCTAACTGTTGAGGAAGTGGCTTCTCATCCCAGATGTAAATGAAAAAGAAATGGACATTGATAGAGGAAGATGAATACTATCCCACTAGCTCAACCACAGCTTATTCTTTAAGAACCGAGTCTGTAATAGCTGCACCTTCTTCTACTGGGGATTCTTCTTCAATTGCTATTAGTTCCGTGCTTTATCTAAGTGGCCTAAACCTAAAGGCTGTCAACGAAAGTCCCAAACCATTAAGGCATTAGCGGTCTTATAGAAATAGGAATAACCGGTTTTTTCTTTCTTTGTCACGATGTTCTGTTAGTACAAAGCTGCCTCCTTCTACTATGGCAGCCCATTCTTCCTTCATTCCTAACTAATTAGTAAGGGATATTTTCCTTCCAATGATATTCCCGGATTCTCGAGCAGTAAGAGGGCCTTTCTCTAGGGTTTGTGGGAATATTCCCATGCGTATAATAAAAAGAGGTAAAAAGTATGATTAACTAGTAACTAGGGATATTCAAAACATCGAGAAAGAAGTAATAATAGTAGAAAGAGAAAATAACTTATTCCGCGAATGCATATAATATATACAACCCATATAATATAAGGCGAATCCATGTTGATTTCATGAGGACAGATAGGCTAAAGAGAGGTGAAAGGTAAAAAGATCTACAACCTATTCTTGCATCCTATACTAAGACCCTCTTCTGTGCATCGAAGAGGAAAAAGAATAATTACATTAATAACGAAAGAATTTCATTGCCTTAATGGCATAAGCTGCTATCGAATCTAGCTATCCGGAAGTAACATACTTAAATTCGAATGAATAGGAAGAGAAAGAGAACCAGTCTGCACCGGGTCGCCATAAACTCGATTACATTGCCTTCAGACTGTTGGCTTTGGCCACTTCATGAGGTTCACTATCCAAAAAAACCTTCAGACATGGAATTTCTATCTAACTTATGGTTCTGGATAAGAAGAAGGAAAACAGGAAAAAGGGAACGGAGAAGAGGGAACTAGCTCGGCAGATGACAATGGGTGTCAAGTCTCATCATGAAAAAGATGTCTAAGACTACGAACTGGAAGTCAGACCTAGGACTGGGGGAAGATAAGATCCTTATGTCGAAGAATTCGTTCCAGGAACAAAGACCGACGCAGTAGTGTCACCAGCGGATGGGGTCGCTCACTCCTTCTGCTATTTCTTTTTTTAGTTAAACTACGTTTACTTCCAGAATTTTCTTTAGCTTTAGAAGGTACCATGATGAATCTTAGACTCATAATATATATCACGAGTTTCTCTCAGCCTTCCACTTTGATTGGACGGTAATTCTAGAAGCCAGAAGCGGGATCTATACTTTAACGACACTTTCTTTCTCGGAGTGAACTTCTTTTTTTGGATACCCTAAAATAAAAGTACTTACAGCTAGGTCTTCATGCACTTAAAACCCTTCTTTTGCTAGATATATGAGTTTCATTCATATAACCGCCTGCCTTGAAGCCACGGTCCAGTAGCCTCTGTCAATATTTTAGTCAGAAGAATCCCCATACCAGAGCCTGACATCTGGTCCTATCGAACCATACTGGTAGATAAAGGGAGGCAGTTGTTCGTAAACCAAAAGCGCATTGTACAAAACGAAATTCCAACATAGTATTAACGTGAACTATTTCATCTGCTGGAGGAGCTTCGTCAGTCCAGCCAGCTTCTTTCTTAGGCCTGTAACTTAGTTGGTGCTTCGCTCCGCTTTTGTCCTTTTCATTCTTGAATGTAGTTATTGGCTTATGGACCTAATGAATCGTCCAGTCCAGCCACTCTTAGTTATTGGTCTTCACAGGCTGCAGATCAGGCAGAATCCACAGCTATTGAATCAACTGTGGGACTTGAGCTAGTTGACATATCTTAACTTTTTGAATCTTCCTCTATAGCATCTGATTACTGAATCTTAAACTGACACAAAGGAGATAGAAGAACATCTTTGCACTGTATTTGCGACAGAAGCAGAAGGGCTTTGTGCAAGTGAAGAAGAAGCAAAGAATGCCCTCTATTCAGTGAAATGGATGGCATCAAATTAAAGGTAAAGGCTGTTGTCGGCATTTCCACTCTTTGCACTTTTACCTGACCCTTCGTCACTGCTTTCTGATCATGTGGATGCCGCTCTTAGAGAATCCGCGAAAGGAAAGGAGACTGTGAGGGGGAGGGATATGGATGGAATCGAGAAGTAAGAAAGAGTCACATCGGTTCCTCACCTGCAGGTCACAGGATGGTAACCATTGGCTCTACAAACCATACTGTAGACTATGGATCACGCGGGTAAAGCCTTTCATGCACGAGATCATCAATAGACGAAGGGCCTGGAGCAAGGAAATGGGAGTTCGGGTATGCCTATGGGTGTGAGTCAAGCAATTCCTTTATCTGCCTCGCTTAAAAAAAGCCATTTACAGCCCCGCATCCTCAAAGGAAAGAGGGAATAAAGAAGGAGAACTTCTAAATGAAAGGGGAAGCACTACAGTAATGCAGTTACGAGACAGTTACCATAAAAGATCGCGAGCAAGAAAATAAATTTCGTATTCATATAATATATAGGTTTGTACTTCTTTCCTTTTCCTTTGTCTCTATCCTGGGCTGCTTTTAATTATCTCCTACGCTTCTTTCAGGTTATGACAGGATTCCCAATATGTTTGGGGAATCTAAGTGAAGATATCGCTCAGGACGACGCCTTTTTAGACGGCTTGTTTGGTCTTGCCCTTGATAGTCCGCAGACTTCAATCCCTGTGAACTTAGTTAAAAAAACTGGCGCTGCCGAGGTTCCAGACTCAGGCGAGGTAGGAATTGAGTTACATCTTAGCTGGTAGTGATGATTTCTCCTCGGATTACTGAATTCCTGTCTCGGAACAGGTAGGAGATCCAGATTTCGATTTAGATGACAGGGTGCCGGTTGGCTCTTTTATCTTAGCACTGAGACCATCTGCGAGATTCCTCGTCTTGGCTTATACGACAGCTTCGCTTCCTGACGCTTCCGGGAAAGAAGAATGGTTCTCTTCCAGTGACCAGATTCGATCCAGTATCACCGACCACTTCTTCAGACGTAGTTCTTCTTGATACTTCCAAGAACGACGTAGAGATGTCTGTATCCAAGAACCTCCAAGTCCCACTTCAGCAGGTTAGAAGTCTTGTCCTTATCAGGTCAAGACAAGACTTGTCTACTTGGTCTGATTTTCCCTTACCTTAATACTTGAATAAGGCAATCAGGGTTCTTTGACTGGTGATACCGTGGCTAGCAAATCTATAGTGCTGGGTTAGATGCTTGGCTCCAGTCTTTAGAGATTTTTGAATAAGATGGTTTTTGATTAGCAGCCTCCGAGAGTGTGCTCTAGTAGAACTTTCGGATATGTCTAAAGTTGCCGATAAGATCTCTTTTTAGTAACTGGGCTTTGATCCGTCGCCATTCTCTAAGCAGAGTCGTGCTTTGTTCATTGCAAGTGTTGAGTTTGAGGCAAACGGAAGAAGTTCGATCCGGATGTGATCTTGGAGAAGAAGAACGTCATCGTGGCAGAGGTAGTAGCTCAAGCTAAAGATAAAGAATTTGAGAAGACCTTGGAGGAAAAGAGGAACTTGCTTGATGCATGCCACGCTGTACGCAAGGATCTGAAGACCGCCCACTCATCTTTGCAGGAGCAGATCATTGAGTTGGAAAGGAAGCCCGACCGCTTTCTAGTATGAGTCTCTGCTCTTTCCCTATCAGATGGTGCAGCCAGCGGCTAGTTCTATGATCTGCTGGTTCTTCTCGATATGGCTAGAAGCTCTTTCCTATCTATTATGTGGGACTGCCTTCCTTGATTCAACCGATCTTATTGAACAACCTATTTCAACAACTTATTATTGTACACAAATCGGTTGTTGTATAATAGGTTGTTGTTGTAGTTGCTAGTGGGACTGCTCTTCCTAGTAGCAGCACATCTTTGACAGCTTCTTTTTCTGACAAAAGACGTTCTTTTATGTGCTGTTCGAGATGTTACAAAGATCGGATGAACTAGACCAAGGGTGAAAGAGGAGTCCAAAAGTGGAAAGATTCGTCGAAAAGGGTCAAGCTAGGACTCAGTCCAAAGTCAGAGGCAGTCGAAAGGTAGGAAAGGTGCGTTGTCACCGCCCCTGGAATCATGGGAGTACGCCCCAAGATTGGAATGAGGGGAAGGAATGGAAAGATAAATGGATGGGGAATCCCCCTATGTGCTGAGAATAAGAGGAGACAACAAACTGAAAGATACCCGTAGGAAAGCATGGGAGCCCCAAGCCTATGTAATAGTATCAACCCTTAGAAGATAGTTTAGCATCACCCTACCGATGAGTCTGGAGGAAAGACTGGTGAATCAGGCAACCCCTCTACCTTGAATTCATAACTTGCATAATGAATTGCATCGACATCTTTGCCCGTGATCGAATGCCCCTTTCCCACGCCACCAATCGACGAATGCTGAGGAAGGAGTGAATCAACTGATGCAACCAAGCACAATACAATACACCACCCGAGCAACTACCCAACACCCGAAAAGGCGGAAGAATGCCAGGAAGTGACCAAGCAACTCCAAGTGAATAACCCAGCCACGACTATCTAACCAACTACCGATGAACTAATCAACAACCGAACGAGACTGAATCCAAGCGAGTGAATGAACGAGTCAGGGGTTTGTAAAGAGCAAAGGACTATAAAAAAACTACCCGGAATAGGAGTCTTGGCTTATGAGTTTGAGCTGGAAGACCAGGAAAGGCAGCACGCTTGGAGCCATATTCATGGGGTATTACTTAGGACGGACCTGAGACCTCGTCGGAATCGAAATCGAGCGAAGGAAAGGCCTTGGCTTGACTTCCTATGTCCACAGTTCGTAGCGTAGGGAGCAAGAAACAGGAGATTACCCAATGCCGGCCTCTAGGAGATAGGAGAGAGAAAGAAAAACCTCTTCTCGTAACAACCTTTTGTGTACACAATCGATTGTGGAAATCTGATGTCCTCCTACTAGAAGAGCAACGACTTTAGCCCAGGATCGAGGTAAGGTTACTCCTTCCCCCCTTATCGAGCTACAAGCACACTTACGCTATCTATCCCTCTTATTTCCAGAAACAAAGAAGCTCCCTGACTAAAAGACAGGAGAGGGAAGAACGCGGACTTCTCCGTCAAAGCACAGCCAGCCTGAGCACGAAGACAGAAGTCATGTTCTGCATGCAGACAGATAATGCCTTGAAATCAATTCCCGATGCATCTCTTCTTGCCAGTCCGATCGTGAGTGTTGGTAATTTGTTGTACATGACCTTTGTCAGCGCTTGTAAGACCGCAAGTAGGTGTACAAGTAATTTGACTTTGTTGAATTATCTGCCGCATAGTCCTTTTTATTTTGAAGTCCAGGCATTCCGAAGCAATGGAAAGACAGCACTCCAACTTATTGATTGAGCTATACCTCGTGCGAATCCCTTTGGTGCGTGGTCCGGGTACACTACTTTTCCTTTTGTCGTAGCTTAGAGACTTATAGCCTTTAGTCCACCTGCCCGTCGCTTACTCTAATGTCTAACGCTCTCTCCCGAAGTCAATTTACTGCCAACAATCCCTCTCCCGCTATCTTTCATCCCTTAATTGCCTTATCTTTTCTTTTTCTGTTGTAAACCGGCCGTTTGTTAGGATCTTCTCGCCGTAACCAGTAATAGGCTTATCTGCCGTTTCATTCGCATTATCGTGAGCGGGTCTGGTGAACTACACTACCCTTTCACGGGTTCTAGCTACTATTGGATTTGAACCCTAGCTTAGCGCTCCCTCTTGTTATTGTTAGGGATATACTACCCGTCTAATCTTGATTCTCCTTTACAGACCAGCAGACCTTACATACGCAATTCCTCGATTCATTAACGTGCAAGAGAAAGCGATCCACAAGAGGGTTCGTTCATCTAACACTTACACACTATCGGCTTCAAGCAACTATCGATGTAGACTGAGAACCTATTGTATAAGGTTTGACTATGTGTGAAAATTTGTTTCAAATTTATTCACATACTCTATTTACCTAGGAAGTCCTGAGAGAGCAACAGCAGCAGGAATTGGACCTAGGGGTACTAATCCTTCAGACTGTCTCAATCCAGGTAACTCTTACTTACTGACAAACGGATCCAGGTAGCTCAGATCTAGCTAGGTTAGACGGTTCGGTCTTAGATGGTTTGCTTGGTCTAGTGTGTTAGGGATAGCTGAACAGAGCAGAACGACTTCTCGCTGTGTGTCTAGTAGAACCCGAAGCATTGACATTGAAAGAAAGACTCAAGCATTGAAGAAAGAACAAAGACAAGGATTTACCTATAGGAGAATCCTGTCTAGAATCATCGACTACTCGAAAGTCAACTCATCTCGGAGCATGGAAAGAAGGATCGATGGACAGAGAGAAAGCCTATGGTCTCTATGCCTGCTGAAGTCAGCTATTCATTTCCAGGTATTCCGTGTCTGGTTTGATAGAACCAGGAGTGGGAGATGGAGTCGATTAGTTGACTAAGTAGAAAAATTAGAAGTTGGTACCGGCCTTTTCCTTTGAAAGGTCTTTCACTAGTGGAAGAGGGATATGAATCTGGATCCCGATCTTGTCTTACGGACTATCCCGTAGTGGTTCTGTGATCGCGCTCGAAATTGGATCTATTTCTTTGACACAGTCAACTGGCATTGGTTCAACTAACTGGCTGGCTGCTATTGATATCAGAGCCCGAGCCTTTGTTGACCATGCAAAAATAAATCCTGGGGCAAAGAAAGGCACCATGGGAAGCAAGTCTTAAGCCAAACCACTCTATACGACCGACATTGGATGAGCGCGCACGGGAAGGCCACGCTACTGACTTTCGACTTCATACGAGATGCTAGTTGAATGGCATCGGCATTTCCTCGTCTTTCACTCACCTCACGAGGACGTTGGCCGGGTGGAATCTAAGAGAAATTCGAATCAAATACGAACGTATTCTTAAAATAAATAAATTCCCAGGGAATCTCCGCAAGAACTAGTCGGGAGCCTTCTCCTTCTAGGATCAAGATTCAGTGTCAAGATGAAGGGCGGTATCACATTCACTTGCTTGCCATCCCTTTTCTTCTTTTTCTCCCCTCCGGTCGCCTCGTTACCTTTTTTGCTTTATCACATTGACTTCTTTCTGCTTTTTCACTTCTTTTCCTTTGATCCAGCTGTATTATTAGCTGATGATTCCTTTTTTCCAAGTGTGTCCGATTGGTATCACTCGCATAATACTTTTCTTTTATTTGTAGCGGCCATGTGGCATAGTCTATCTTTTCCTTATCCTTTTCCCTCCATACTTGCCTTTGTACTGATTTGAATATAGGTAGGAAGGCTTAGTGGAAGGACGGCACCCTCTTCAGAGGTGCCCCTATAGAAAGGGGCACGGTCTCTGTCTTTGACTTGGCCTTCGGCCTTGAGAACATAATGATTTCGGACTTTCTCTTTTCGCGCGTATTGCTTTCTTGTCTTTTCTAGCTTGAGGTCTATATAGACGATCTGACTCTAACTTGACAAAGAGTCAGAATTCTCCTAAAGTTTGTGATAGCGGTTAGTGGAACGTGCAAGATAGGGCCAGCTAGGAGCTCCGCTTTACTTTACGAAGCTTCTCCCTTCTCCGCTTAACGCTTTTTGGCCTACTCTTGTATCCTTTCCTTACGGAAAAGCAGAGATTCTACGGCGACCTTAGCCCGAAAAGGACTTTCTTCAATAAACAGAACCGCCTTTCTTTGTATTTCGTATACCAACCTCCGGGGATTGATGGGTTTTGCAATAAGGCAGCCAGGTGCATAATTGGGCCCATTCGGCATGCGCTCTTAGAGAAAGAAGCCTCGGAAAAGATGCTCCAGGATAATCCCGTGGAATGTGAAATAAGAAAGGCTAGCAATTTGAATTCTTCATTCTATAGTGTGGCCCGCCCTAGGAATTCGACCATGTGAGTTGGGTGAGCGGTGGATCTCAGTACCATGGCTTTTAATGGCCTTCGATGCTTGTTCATTTCTTGGGAAGAAGGCAGTAGGGAATGTATCCCACGTATAGATAGAAGAGAAGGGTCGGTCCTTACCTTAGTGGGTGCCCCAATGTCTCTATCTCTAATATGGGATTTGGCTGGATCTACACGATACCCATAACCAAAATAGGGCTCCAAGCCGGGCTGCTTCATTCAAGTCTAGGGTCGGGCATTGATGGGTTCCATATTTCTCTTCGACACGGACCAAGACGGGAAAGAAGCTACCAATCTGAAAGACCCAGTGAGCACCTCAGTCAAACAAGATCGATCGCTTCGCTCCCCAATGCCAAGCCGGTCAAGAGAGAGCCTTAGTAAAATAGGCAGCAACCGGATGTTACAAGACCCGAGCAATCACGAGATCGAGTTGTAGTCCACTTCGACTTTCAGTCTCGTTTGTAGATCCTGCGATTAGAATATGAACTTGGTACTGGAAGTGCAACTTCTCTGTCTGGTTCGTTCACCAGATCTACTTTCTCGACCGGAAGAAAGAAGTCGGGATCGGTGCTATGGCAGTGGTTTGCCTCCTAGATCTGACGATTCTCAGTGACGATCCACATCGGTAGTTGTTGGCTGTTATGCGTCTTGTGCTAATCTGGTAACTGTCCTAGGGGAATAGGAGCGGTAGTGATGGAAGTGGTGCATCGGGAAATCGGAGAAAGGACAGTCCCTAGCGGTGAATCGGAGAATTCATTCAACTACTAAAACTATCCCGTCAGTCAGAGGGAAGCAAGAGTGCCTATGGGTAAATCGTTAGTTCCAAGCAGGGAATTGGCTGTTCCACACCGCATAGCTGTCAGCTAAAGTGGGAATCAAAAGTTTAGGAGCCATATTCTCGAGACTTCCCTTCCCGCTTCGCTAAGGAAGCTTTTCCTTCTTCAAGTATTCCCCGGTACGGATTGTTTGGTACTCTTTCCCCGATCGAACAAGCAAGGGGTGAGCAGCGACTAGCTATGGACTTTTCTCGCTTCCTGTCTCCCCGGTTGTCATGTCACATCGCCGATGACCTATAGCCTTTTCGCGCAGCCCTTTTCTTGCTTGGAAGCAACCAACGGCATCAATTAAAGGCTTTCTTGCTGAGATCACTAGCGGAAGAGACCTGGCCCCTCTATCCCCGCCTGACCTCTCTGTCCCCGGACGCTTTCCCTAAGCTGAGAGTGCCTGCCAAATGAAAGCGAAGCTCCCCGCATCCCATAGGACTAAGATAGGGTCTGCAACTCTCGCCCTTGAAGAGAATGGGCTCTTGTCCTGCAGCTTTCGGTTAGGGGATCGAAGAAAAGCACGGAACTTGTTCTAAAGAAGAGACCAGTGATCTCATCTCGACACATCCCTTATGTCGTCTTTTCATGTGAGAGAAGTTACTCTAAGCCCGAATCCGACAGAGAATCATCTTATCTTCAGTTTCGGAATTTCTTTCGCAACAAGAATGGCGCGGCAGGAGCGATATCAGACCCTTAGTTTCAAGCAAGAAAGATAACAGCAGAAAGCAGGAAGGGCGCGAAGTGGTGGGAAATCCAGATCCAGCAAAGCCATTCGAGACATGTCGACTTCTGTTCTGAACTATTGATATTGCCCAATAGAAGGAAATTAGTCCTTCTCACCCGAGTGATTAAAGACTGCTTGGAAGAAAAGCCCTCGTTAGGCCGAAAAGGGAAAGGCGCTAAGGTAAGGCAAGCTCTTTAAACTAAACCATTGGGAAGTCTCATCGAAGGCCTAGGGTAGGGCATTATCTAACTCAAATAAAAAGGGCCCAAGAGGAGGTTTAATGCATCGTATAATAAGATGGCAATGTTAGGAAGATCGGCTTTACTATTTCTAGAGCAACTGTCGAATCTCGTGCAGGGGATGGGAAATTTTGTCTTTGCACGAGTAGGCTGTTTGCAAGAACAGGTTTCATTTCACATGAATCTCTGAGGGGCTGTCTCCTTCGGGTGTCGAACTCATCTCGGGCTACTAAAGAATGGTAAGAAGGGAGTAAATAGGCTTCCATAGCTGTCTGGGATAGGCCACAAAGGGAAGCGGAAGGGAATGTCGAAAGCGTAGTGAAAGCACCTACCTTATGTTTAAGCGTCTTAGTTTCAGTGACCAAAAAGAGAGTTTTGCCTGCTTTAGTGGCAATTCTGTGCTGCAGATACACTGCCGTATAGACAGCTTCTGCTTGTTAGGAAGGCCTTTTTCATGCAACATAGCTCTAGCCATTTCCATAACAGATCTGTTTTTTCTTTCAGCCACCCCATTTTATTTTGCTCAGGGGCATAGCCAACAGTAAGCTGGTGATGTACACCTTCATCATCACAAAACAAAATTCCTTGGAAGTATATTCCTTGCCTCTGTCACTCCTTAAGGCTTTGAGTTGACAGCCACTTTGCTTCTCAGCTGCATTCTTTCATTTTTGTTTTGAAAACTTCAGATCTTTCTTTCAAGAAGTACACCCAAGTCATTCTTGAGAAGTTATCAATAAATAGGATGAAGTACTTGCTGTTGTCAAGAGAGGGAGTCCTCATGGGACCACAGACGTCAGTATGCACCAGTTCCAGCTTATGTGAAGCTCTCCTGGCTGTGCCAGATGGCAGATGGTAAGGATTTTCTAGCCATCTTGAAAAGTTGACACCCTTCACACACTCCACTGCATTCTCCAATGGCAGGCAGATCTTTTACCATTTGCCTTTGAGAAAGAAGTTTGAGACTATGCAAGTTGCATAGAAAGAAGAGTTCGAGCCCGGCATAAAAGGAATGCGCCAAATCGTCTGCATGCGCTGAATCTTCTTCTCTTCCTTTACCAATGTGAGGAATAGCAGGCAATCAATCCTGATTGTTTGAATTCAAATAAATGCTATAAGTACAGAAAGATCCCCGATCTACGAGAATTCATTTTGTATTCCTAGAAAAAGATCTTGCCCATTGGTAGTTGGTATTGAGAGTGGAAAGGCTTAGCAGCAGCTATTAGTCATTCTCCTTCTTAAAGCATCACTTCAAGGCTAACTTAAGAAAAGGCACTAAAGCAAACCACTACTTACGATTTTTCCTCATCTTCAATGTCGCTAAATAGTGGGTTTTTCCTAATACCTGTTCCGGTATACGTTCTGACTTGTAAGGAGAGCCTAGCAAGTCGGACTGCGGACACTTAGCTAAGCTTCATTATCCTAACCTAATTCGGTGTCAAATTGGACATCTTTCCTTGGCTATAATTTTTAATTCTAATAAAGCTCTATTTGACCTGACCTAGGATAGGACAATTCCATCCAAAAAGAATCGAATCAGGTGGTAAACAGAGAGTCTCTATTAAACCAGAAGGGGATGGTGACCAAGATGGCTCCTCTGAAGACGGGAGTTATTGAAGTGAATCCTCCCCTGAAGGAGCTTTTGAATATGTTAAGGGCCCCGTCTTGAAAGCTGGAAGTAGCTCCTACACCCCTGTTACTCCCATTCCATTGGCTTCGACCTCTGTGGATCCTACCTCACAATCTTTTGGTGAGGGGACTCCGGCTGTGACTCCTACATCTGCTTTCAAATCCAGTGATTTCCCTCAGGTAAGACCTTTGGCACTTAATCTAACCACACCTTTCTTAACTTCATTCTTTCCTGACTGACATGCCTTTTCTCTCTCAGCCACAATTTGATTTGGTGCCACAGCTTCTACCTCGAGTGGTTCTTCGCGGCTTGCAAAGCGTGTTTTACTTGGCTCCTTGAAGAGTTTGATCAGCGAGGATTAAACCAGCGAAGGATCCAAGTCTCAAAGCGAAGCCAGCGCGGGTGTTGCCCCCGAATCCATTCAAGGGACTCCCAAACATGTCATTCTTACAGCTCGTGGACGACGACCTTCTTCTCGCCAACAAGGAGGCCGCAACCAACCTGTTCACAACAATCGCACCTCCTCATATAGACTCAATTTTGAGAGCCAGAGTCAGGAGTTTGAGGAGCTGTTTTGGTTTAAGCACTAAGCTCACCTATTTATGGAATAGATCAAGTTCAGTCCCAGTAGCGAAGGTAGGCGCATAAGTGCATATTCCCTTGAGGGGAGCGAATACACTCGATCTAGCTATGTTGGCTAAGGAGCTGGGACTGGTGCTTATGGATCTTTACCTAGAACTGACCCTGACTTTCAATCTGGTAGTGATGCTGCGGGCTTACTTAAATGGAGCCCTTGGTTCCCATACATCCATGTAAAAGCCTTTCTCGGTGACAGATGTTATTGATGAAGCCATCCCTGAAAAACTGGACAAGCACGCGTCTGTACGGTATAACAGGACCGTCAGCTATCTAGTGAAATAAAGGGCATACTTTTTTTTTCGTGGTATGGACCAAAGAATGGGTTCTGCTGCTATCGACACCTACTAAATTAACCAAAAGTAATCGATCGAGACCGAGGAGAACTGAGCATAAGTCGGAGATCTTAGGTTAGGGTAGGGCTCAAAAAGGAATTTCATCCGTCACTTCGTTCATACCTTCTTGGCTTAGGCTTCCAACTGAACCTATTTCATAGCCTTTAGCCTGCCGCTAGCAGAAGCTAAGCGCTGCGCGCTAAAAAACGTTGCTTCTGTCGGCCTTTCTGTGCAACAGTCCACCAATAGCAGAAGAAAGGGTTACTGTACATACAAGAGTCTTCCAGTTCTTACGTAAGCTTTTTCTTACTAGTCAAGTAGTACAACAGCTGTATCTTATTTTTATAGCCCGGCGCGGCGGGTCGCCTTTTGAATTCCGTAGATAGAAGAAACTATTAGAAGGAGTAGGTGAGTGAGTGAGTCCTCACTGACCTGAGCGATTTCGATCACCTAGCAGGCCTTTTTTTTATTTGGTAGGTGCCGAAGCGTCTCATCAGATTCACCTTCGAAGGAAGGAACTCGAAGTGAGACGGCGCCGTCTTGTGCAACGCAACTACCGTTGCGCCTTCTATCATCTTATATCCGGTAGACTTGGTAAAAAAGGGCCCCGACTTCTTTCTAGAATTAGAGTTCGACCGCAGCTGCCCCTTTTTTGATTTGGGGGGATCCAGTTCCTTGCCAACTATCGACCCCCATCTCTTTTCATTTGGGTAGTACCAAACCTAGCCTAGCCTTCGTCAATTACACTAAAGCAGAGCACCCAACTATGGCGTCACGTCAATTAAGGGTTAGGTTAGTCAATCCGGCCCGAGACGTCACCAAAACCGCCGTAGGAATGGAGACCGCTCAATAGAGCGGAGGCGAACTGATGAGAAAGAGGCAGGCCCTACTCACTACAAACGAATACACCGCGACGATCGAACTGCACTCATGCCTCTCCCGCATCAAGTGCCCCCCCTATGTAGTGATTCTATCAATCACGTAGGTAGGCCCTCCATTCTTTCTGATTGGTATATCATGAAAAAAGAAAGCGCACCAGGCGCACTGCGCTTTCCCTTGCCGTTCGCCTTTCTAAGTCAAGTAATGATGCCCCGCCGAAGACTGGAGCCTCGTAACATGTTGACGAAGACCTCCGAACTGAGGGTTCGATCAGTAGAGGGGACGACTTTGCCTCCCCGGAAGAAGAAAAGAAGGGACCCGCTCCCTAGCCGACTGATGCCGTATATAACTGAGAGGGAACGTGTCACATTAGAGGTGAACGATCAGAGATGTCCTATAATCACCACGATGAGGCTGGTCCCTCTTTTAGTAGACTCAGCTATGAATATGAATGAAGAAATGAATGCCGGCTCTTTCTGCTAACCCCAAGAAGTTTCTTAATGCTGATACTTTCTGTTTCGTCGAGCCCCATGTGGTCCTCCTTTGATTGTGGGTTCAATTGGATAAATCCGAAAAGGTCAACGTACGTAGCAGCAAGGATGGTGCCTATTTCTCGTTCTCGCTCGGGAGCCAAAACGAACACGCCTGATACCTACTGTACTGGACCTTCGACCAGGCATTCTACCCTTGTCGAATCGGAACCAACCACCACTGCATTACGCTCGAACAGTCACGCGGCCGCCGGCCTTCCGTACACAGATATAGATTCATTCTTCGTACCTGATCCAACCTCACAACCCTTCGCGGGTTGGTCAGGAGTCATGGTAAGACGGAATTTTTTTAAGAAAAGAGAGTGCTCGACCGGAACAACGGCCAACAAAACAAAGACCGTAATTACATAGATAACCGCTCCTCCCCTTCTCCGTCTTTAATTTAAGGTAAGGCGAACCGTATGGCGGCGAAAGACGACCTCACCTTCTCGTAGATGGTGTCAGTGAGAGCAACGTCGAGTATCCCCCGTTGACCTTATTTTTTAGATATAATCCTCAATGAGTGGAAACAAGCAACCTTTCTTATCTTAGTGACGTGTTGAGTAAGGCCGGCTTTAGAGCCCGACGCCCCTTATGATGAGAAGAAGAGGGGCCGCCCTCTTTTCCGCACCAATCCGTCCCCCTACATATTTTTTAGGGTGTATAGCTCAGTTGGTAGAGCATTGGGCTTTTAACCTAATGGTCGCAGGTTCAAGTCCTGTTATACCCAACCCTACCTTACACTATACTACTACTGGATATCGATCTAAGATAAGATCAAACTTTCTTTTTGAAGTGGAACAAAGGATTGTGTGACAGCTTGGGATAAAGATAAATTGCATGTACAATTTCTCTTATGTGAGCACTCTTCGTAAAGAGAGGCCTTTGCGGATCACGGGATAGAGTTCTGGGAAAGGAAAGCAGTCATATCCACTGTGATAAGAAAGCATTTCACCTCCCTTCTGGCGGAAAGCCCTTTCCAGATGGAGTAAGTAGTCCATGGAACGTTCAGAATGTGGCTCGACTAAAAGGTTTACGGAGATGCGTACCCTTTAGGTAGGTAGGGGGAGGTTCTTTCTGATGCTCGACCGTAGGGTACGAGCTCCATACTTGGAGCGAGAGGTCACGAGTAAGGCTGCCCCTATTGCCTTTCTTTTTTGTTTTTGAAAACGGATCCCCATCCCGGGTGTGATGATGTCAGGAAAGGGCCACGTCATCTAGAAGTCTGTCTACTTGATTTGATGAGTGAGGAATAAAAACCTTAGCTAAAGGAAGCCTTAAGGCAACAAGAGGATAGGGTCACCTTTACCCCAGTATGCGAATCCAAGTCAGACGATTGAGTCTCAGAGTCAGTTAAGAGAAAGCGAAGGAAAGGAAAACTTGGAAACATCCACTGACGGAATCTAACATAACACATCCATTTTGTTTGACCAATATCATTCCCATCTATACCTTCTTTCTAATTTAGCAGCCTTCTCGGATCAGAAACGGAGCAAAAGAGGTGCAGGAATCAAAGTGAAGTTATTCACCTTATTGTGGCTTAAAGTTTCTGAAGAGAAGAAAAGAGCACTGACTTTGACACCGGCAAGAGAGGAAGGAAAGCGGTTTTCGGGTAGTTGCTAAGAGAGAATAGTCCGTGCGCCCTTTGAGAGAGGAAAGACAGGAGGGCAGACGGTTGAATCATGAAGATTGTAAAGTGGCTGGATTACAAAGAAGTAGATCCGGGGAAGCGACCGGAACAATCGATATGAGAAGGAATGACCCGTCGGGTTGGGTCTTTCTCGATATGCTATCTCACAGCATTCAATCTTTCGACGTTGGTGAAAGACCGTCCGTCCAGATGAAAGTATGTCTACCTCCCTCCTTCTTGAACGTAATAAAGATGCTAATGAGCTGGCGCACTGAAAGACAGATTATGGAAGGGAATCGAGAGTACAGTTCATTCAAATAATGAATTCACAGCTGCCATTCCGACTTTCCTTAGAAGAGCAAAAAACCGTCAGATCAGACCGGGAGCTCGATATTCAGAAAGAAGGTGGTAGGGCAGAGAGGTTCAGCCAAGGGCAATTCCATTCTATTTCCAGCTGCATTACTGGCTAAAGCACACCGAAAAGAAGGTCTTCTTGATCCCCGGCTGATTAGATTAATAAGACAAGAACGAAACACTAGAGATTAGACACGAACTGGATTTTAGTAACGAGAGTCGGGATCGCTCATAGCTAGATTCCTCAGTAGCTTAGCAACTCGTAACTGGATGAGGGCAAGAGAACGGATTAGCTTTTAGCTAGAGTCCCAGCACGAGATTACGGATTCCTGCACTAGAAAGCAAAGAGGCGGAACCCATTGTAGCTGTAGCAGAAGCAGCTGCCATTGATTTTGCACCTTCAATACGAGATTTGAAGAAAAACCTAAACTCATATGTATGAGTGGAAGTACTTCCAGAGCTTGACTAAGGATAGCTTACCGATATTCAAAAAGGTCGGCATAAGCCCATTCCCTAAACGGAATAGACAGATCCGACAGAAGTCGACCGATGGAAGTCGAAACTGTCACATTATGACAGCCCCAAAACGCGGGATGGATGACATTTGATTCATTCAAAACTATATCTTTCAATCGATCTCAAGTCTGAGGTCATAGCATCCTTGCTTGAAAGAGTGACTCTCCTCTGGCCCAATCAAGAGGGGGCTCGGCTCGGGCATGCCCTTGATTCTCCTCTTTCTCGTACACGAAGCCGGGTCCTTGAAAGACTTATTCCCTTTCCGGACATCGGTCTTCAATCGCTTGTAACACTTCCTGTAACGGACTTTTCAAGGCGAAGTGAATCAAAGAATTGATTCTCTTAGCGTCCCTCACTTCCATTTTTTAGAACTGAGAATGCCCTTTCGGGCCATATGTGACTGAGGAATGAGATGAAACTGAGCATGCTCGACCGACAGCTGCCGGATTAGAGTCAAAAGAAACTCTTGGGAAGAAAATGAACGAAGGCAGTCAGAATCCAGTCCGAAATTCTTGCCCGCGGAATGGTCCCTCCGCCGGGTTGTCAATGTCCGCGACTTCTCCCTTCTTCTTCTTGAACTCATCCAAGTCAGCTACCGACCTTAACACCCTCTTTGCCAAAGTGATGTGATCCAGCTGGGATTTTCCTCAGGCAAGTGAGTGAACCGTAAGATTAAGAAGCCTTGCTATTGCCTTTCCTTCCGTTCCTGTAAGCACCAACCAAGTTTGATTCCTGGGTGAGATCTCTAGTTACTTCGCCCCTACCCTAGAGTTTGACCATTTCCGCTTCCTTCTATTGAGAGAATGCCAAGCAACCTCTGCTTATCAACTACTCCCAAACCTCTTCTTAGAGCTAGCCTCAACCCGCAAAGATCTTCTACCCTTTCACCTACTGCCTGAAAGTAGTGCCTGTAATATCAATTTCTAGTTCAATAGCATAATCCTGCTAGTCCTACCTTGCTCAATGAATTACCTGGATCGAAAAAGAATGCGCTTTGCACCTTATTGGTTGACTTATTCCTAGAAGCTCTCTTCCTTCTACCCACTCCTCTCTACCGCTTCCTTGCGTCCTGGCTTCATGGTCCTTGTCCTTGCTTTCACTCATATTACATACAGCTGGTAAACAAACCTCTGCCTTCATAGGCTCATTCCTTTGACCCGATCGTTTAAAGAACAGCCTTTGGCACGCTTCCCCTTAGTTTAGTTGAGTCGAGCTCAATGAATTTTCTCTTATACCTTGAATGACTAGCTGCTAAACGCCCTACTTCGAGTACTGGATTGACTTTCTACACCTATTGCTTGAGCTGTAAAAGCACCCTTAACAATCTTCCAGAACGAGTTCAGGAATTACTAAATATATGGCTATAGGGGTGCATTCAATTGTCAAGAAAAGAAGATGAGTTCTTCTAACTGCAAAATCCGATCCTCGTAATCGATTAGTTGTTGGTGTATTCTGAAACACGGAATCATTGGCTTATCCAATTCTCTATCGAAAAAAGATTCAACCACTATCTGTTTTACGTCAAGCAATACGTGGAGTCACTCCCGCAGTAAAAGCAAGACGTGTAGGCGGATCGACTCATCAAGTTCCCATTGAAATAGGATCCACACAAGGAAAAGCACTTGCCATTCGTTGGTTATTAGGACGAAAACGTCCGGGTCGAAATTAAAAATTCAGTTCCGAATTAGTGGATGCTGCCAAAGGGAGTGGCGATGCCATACGCAAAAAGGAAGAGACTCATAGAATGGCAGAGGAAAATAGAGCTTTTGCACTTTTGAGTTATATCCCTGAACAGGATCTATATAGACACATAGAGCCCGATCGGAAAAGAATCAATAGAAAAAGAATCGGAATAGGAAGGGACCTTCACTTTAGAATGAAGCAGGAAGCATCCTGAGCAGAAAGCCCACATGGATTCGACGAGCGCTCTTCTCTTTGATGCGACAGAAGGGAATGAAGATGAGTAAAAGCTTCGAGTGACGCTTAACAGTTAACAGTCTTGATATTCCTTAGGATTAAAGGCACATACCAACAAAACTTTCAAACATGAAAACGACGAGCCAACCCGTAGCCGTCACATCGGCTAGCTTTGGACCAAACTACTCTTCTTTCGCTGCAACTCCTTTCTTTTATACTTTTATAGCTATTAGAAAAAAGAGAGAAGAAAAGAATGAATTGGATTCCATCCCAGGCTTCCCCGGTCGTACCGTTCGCCTTCCGTTCGGAGCCAATTCTTATTTGGCTTCCATTGTATTGCTGAACTGCTTTTCCTGTTGATGCTTTTAGGACCTAGCAGCTTCTTAGTCTGAGAAGATTAGCGGAATTTTGTCGTTTTCTGGACCTCGATAGGCGGGAAGCTCCTCGGCCGCTATTTACCCGGTATGGGAATTTTTCACATTGAAGAGTTGTTGATGATACAGTCATGTTTTCATGCAGCCAAGGTCTTCCTAAGAGCAGATTAAACGAGGACGGTATGTCAATGACATGGAGTGGAAGAGGTTTAAGCACTGGTCCTACCCGCATGTCTCTGCGGTCCTTGAACTGGACTTGCTTCCCAGGAGTCCCGTTCCCAAGAGAGCCAGGAAAGAAGGAATTTCCTTATCTACCGTACGCTTATTCCCTTTCCCTATAGCTAAAGCCCTAATTCGTTCAAACGAGCCCATGGAATAATCATCATCATCCTATACTCCAATTATCTCAGAAGTATCCTCTTATTCTGGGTGGGCTAAAGCAGCTTTCTCACCCACCGCCTTTTGTAGCTAAAATCAAAGATCTTATAGACAAGATCAAAATGACAGTGCCTCAAGAAGATGCTCCATCAAACCCCAATAAAAACGTGGGGATTTTCAAGGACCCTCTACCTCAGCACGGGTCTGTTGCTTCCACAACCCCAGATGCCTCATCTCCACCATAAAAAAAGTCTTCCATGTCGCGGAAGACTAACATTCAAGAATAAGAGCTTTTTTCTCTTTGATTTCGATTAGCGTTCTGAGCTGGGAAAGGTAGGGATCTAAGAGACATAGCATCCCAATCCCAGGCAGGGACATCTCTTTATACTGATTGCAAGTTAGGGGCTCCGGCTCTATCTCGTGGCTAGGGTCCTTCGAACATTTGTTGAGCAAGTCAAGCTCTGTAGTTGCAAGAAATCGGTCAATAGTACCTCGACGTGAGCGTGCAAGGGATTCTCAAGAATCTGTTTTCCGGGCTAACAAAATCATTTCTTTTGGCTTTTTGACCCCGGCCCCGGGTGGATCTCGAAAGATATGAAAGACCTCCCTCCAAGCCGTACATACGACTTTCATCGAATACGGCTTTCCACAGAATTCTATATGTATCATAAGTCGAGGGGGCCTGACGAAGATCGGCAGAGGGGAGATGGTCACGGGATTAGGTTTAGCAACTAAATGGGGGATGGGCTGAGTCTAGCTTGGGACAAGGCTTAGAGAAAGGTAGTTTGCGAGAGAGATGGCCAGGCAGTTCTTAAGATCAGCAACTCGGAGGATAGAGAGCTCACGCCCAATGGACTTCTTATTGATGATTATCGCTACCTCTTAGCGTCAGACTGGAAGAGAGATTTTCGACATAGCTAGCTAGAGAGAGGGGAATTTCTGCGCAGATGGACTTGCCAGGCTTCATATCAACTCGGTACAGTCTGAAGAGCCAGAGTTCATTACTTCTTTACTCTTTTCAGATCTAGTGGGTCTTGCCCTCCCACCTAGGCTGACGGTTCAGTCTAGTCCTTTTTCAGTTAAGGCGGTTTTCTAAGTTCTTGATATAGTAAGCTTGCTTGCAAGCAAGGTTATGCAATAAAATCAGTCCTTTTTTTTTATTGAATCATGGCCCTTTCCCTTGCAGATGTGTCCTTTCAAGCCGGATTTTTTATTTACTAGCTTAGCTATCCTAGTATAATAAAAGGGGTAGACTGACTTATTTTATTGACATAAGCTCAGGAAAGGAAGGAGGACAAGCTATCTCGTAAATAGAAAGAAAAGAGCTAGAAAAGCTCGGCTGACGTAGTTCCGTGACAGCCTGCAGAGTCAAAGGCCTCTATTGCTTATAGGGACGTAGTTCCAGGACCCCTTATTTTTTTGCCGATGAATCGACGACCCGTCAGGCTTGTACAAGGTAAATGAGAGAAGGCTGGCGGAGAAAGCTTACCGCTCCGTGGGAATTGAACTATCCTTTCTTCAAATTGAAAAGGTACTAGCGAGACTGACTTGACTATCCTATACTTTATTTACTAGCCTAGACTAGCCTTATAGAAGGGGAACTAGGTCTGGTTTATCCTTGTCTTCTACTTTCTAGAATCTGAAGGAGGTGCCAGTCTTTTAGGTATAGGAAAAACCGATGCCATTGAATGGCTTGGTCGATCATTTAACTACGTCAAACCTGTCGCAAAGAAAGATTTTCCTCTTACTGTTAGGAATCGATATAGCTGCTTATCCGGTCCTTTACTTGACTTTAGGAAGGACATCGCCCGAAAGCAAGTTAAATTTCCTTCCACGATGCCTGTTCTCAGGTTTGAGGGAAAGGGTGCTAGGCTAGAGAGCTAATTCGCATCTGTTGGTGGTTAAGCCTTTGTGGCTAGCTCTGGTTCATTTGACCGAAGAGAAGAAAAAGACTGAAATGGGACCAGGAAAACACCCCACCACTAGAGCTTGCTTTGCTCTCGCTCCGCTCGCTCCCACCTGTCTTCTTCCCACTAAAGTGAAAGATCTTTCACTTCACCATAGCAGGAACCTCGCTAACCTTCTCGGCCAGTTACTCTAACCACCGGCTCCAGCTTTCCCCCCCACCGTAAACGATTACTAAAAAAAGAGTTTTTACGCTTTGCTTTCAACCGGCCCTAGAGCTTGATCATAGAGCGAAAGGCCTCTTTTAGTATTTAATAGTAGTGCAAAAAACTCCCGTTCTGCTCCTGCAGTTAGAATCCTCTCTTAAGCCGGGTTTTTAGTAAGATATGATGATGGTTGGAAGTTTGATCTTCACCTTAGAAAAGGCAAAACAGAAGGATTTGCCCTTCTTCACTGCAAACATGGGATAGTTCATGAGAACCCCAGCAAGCTACAGCTTCAAAGCCTACGTAAGAGGCTAACGCGCAACGCCTTTCAATATAAGATATAAAATCGCTCACATTTCTTTTTGGCTCCGGAAAAATCTTAATAGATAAAGGAAGCTGGTCAACTTAAGATAGATGGGAAGGGAGTGCCCTAGGTTATCCCAGAAATGCTCTTGTTGATGCCGCTAGGTAGTTGACTTACTCGACCAAGGGGAGAGGAATATCGGGATGTTGAAAGTACCTGGTTCTATGGTCAGGGAGTTTACTAGCTCGACCGAGATGATCTAAGCGAGAAGTCAAGGGCTGGAAGGGGGTTCAGCTTATTGTTTGAGTTGTCTTCTATGAGAATCTGATCCTTTTGTTTCAGTTTGGCTCTTAGCAGAAGCTCTTGATGGGTAAGCATAGAATAGAAAGAAAATGGTAATAGCGTATTCGATTTGCTTCCAAGGCACAGCATCCTGAGGTCCCGGGTTCTTGAAAGTCTTAGTAGATCGCTAGTTTGAATCAGGTGGTTAGATAAAGGTAGTGCAAGGTATGTCCCTTCTTCGAAGGATGGCATGTCTCTTCCCATTGTGAATGCGGCCTATTTGGTATAAGAAGATGATGGAGTTGACTTCCTCGACGGGGATGATGATCAGGCAATAAATACAGAAAAGAAGTTCGGATCGATTGAGAGAATGAGGCAAGTCATTCAATCTTTTCTCATTCGGTAGAAGAAGGTAGTTTACTAAGTCGACCATAGAGAAAGCTTTAGGCGCGTTTGAGGGAGAAGAAGTCAGTTTACTTATTCGAGCAAGGGGAGAGGGTGCAGCTCTTTCGTTAAGTGGTGAGAGGTTGGTGAGATCATCTTCCAAGTGGCCTATTAGTTCTTTTCTGAGAGAGTTGGCATTGCCTATGTCTCTGAATTGCTATTAAAGTAGCTGCTGGTCTACAGCTCCTTTCCTAGAAGGGGATCGTGCCAGGGCATCAGCGAGAAAGACTTCCATCGAGAGAGGATCAGAAGCGCGGGCTCGACTACAGAAAGGGAGAGGAAGAATAGGAGGGCGAGTGCCTTAGCATTTCGAGGAAGGAAGGCTAGCAGCAGCGGCTGAAAGAAAGATATGAAGTTGGCGACCCAAAAGTGGATCTTTTTTTTAGTTCGAAAGAGACTCTTGAATGGGTAAGCACCTTATTGAAGGCCGCTGACGTTAAAAATCCACTTGGAAACCAGGTCTTACCTAGATTTTTCCGATGAACATCATTAAAGGATATCATCATCAATCTCTGCGCCCCTTTGTGCTATAATCTCATTTTTTCGGGCCAAGGCTGCCTTCCGCCAGTTGTTCTTCCACTGTCTGTACGACGGAAAGGACTGGAGATGAATCAGTCGTAGTCATTTCAGGTCCTATAATGAAGTAAACTCAAAAGAATGAGGAAATGATTTGGGGTAATGCTCAACAAGGATCCGCGGATCCCGGGACTGAGATTTCGTCCTTGATCTTTATCTATGCCCCACTGGGTGATAGATCGACAGGGTCCGCAGTTACTGCCTAGCCGACCTGGGATTCGTGAACCTCAATCCTCCCCTCCAAGCCAGGAGCTGCAAAATCCTTTGCCCAAGCATTAGGATCGCATCTCATTCCTTACTCCTCTCCCTCTACTCAGCATTCGTTCCCTGCCCCATTCAAGCATCATTAGGGGGTGCGCATTCGGATCCCTTCATCCCCCTTGGCAGACTTGAAGTTTTGTTGAGTAGGAAGGTTCATTAGAAAACGACCAACAGTAGAATGGATGCAGGCCAATGCCAAGCTCTACAGGAAGGTGGAGCACTCAGTAGCCCTGCTCAATAGATAGTCACTATCTTTTTTTCTCCGAGCAAGGTCTCTCTCTTGTTCTTTCTGGTTCCTCTTGGAAGATCACGCCTTTCGTATCTGTCAAGGTGGTATCAGAGCTTCAAACCAGACCTGGATGATCCTGCAAAAAAACCGGTTCGATTTGATTTCCTCTTCTTTCGGAGGTCGGAAATTCTCTTTGAAATAGCAAGAGGCATAGGTTTCCCATTTCAAACAAATGGATGACATTACTGAGATAAGATCGAAGCTGCTATACGCCCTATATGCGTAGACATCGACCTGACGTACCTTACCTTAACCTTAAGAGATCGAAATCACTACTGATTTAGATACATTCTGGCAAGAAGTTCAAGACGAACCCTCAAAACCTCTCCTACCGGACACCCTACCCTTTAGGTTAGGCTCGATTCGATGCCAAAGGAAGGGCCCTTTATAGCGGTTTGGTAGCCTCCGATGCGAAGGCCCCAGCAAGCAATAGGATAAATGGGCCAAAACCACGACGTGATCTTTATCTCGACCCCTGCCGCAGCTCCTATCTGGCGAAGAAACCTCCCTTCTGGGCTCATAATCGTAGCTCTTTTGCACGAATCTGCTCTTATTGCCTGCTATTGAATCAGATGCAAGTCTTTTGAAATGCCTTAGTAACCTCCTTCATGCCATTGTCGGCATAAAGGCTCTTTTTTTTTTCCTTCTTTTCTTTCTCACTGGTAGATTGGAACTGCCAACAAAAGAGATATCGTAATTGAACAGCTTTCTTTCTTTTTTAAGGACTTTGAAAAAGGAGGATAGTTTATCGTACCTTTACCTATATACCCAAGATACCTAAGCCGGGAACCTTTTGGTTACGATCCTATCTGACCATTTGAGTTTATGAAAAAGGCAGCTCGGTTCAATACAGATTGTGGTCTTACCAGGAATGAATGAGCTGGATCTTCCCCTAGTTGAACTTCGGCCGTGCGCCTGTCCGCTTTGGTCGTCCAGTCAATGAATCTTTCTTATTTTCAGTCATGAATTGATGCTCTCTTTCCGCTTTTGACCATGAAGCAGATGATGACTTTGGGAAGCAGGCTGCCTCTTACTTATTTTATACATAAGATTAGGCTCCTTCAAGAAGAAGGACGGTTTTTATCACTGAATCATCTTTGAGGCGCGAGGCTGATCCTTTCCCTTTCGTAAGTTAGACAAATGAAATGGTCAGATCCCCAGAAGGGAAACCCGGTCTCAAAGATGCCTCACGATAAGTAGTCAGCCGGTTTCGTCGGTAGGCGTGGCCAGAGTCCATATTAAGCGGGCAATGTCCTAAGCGAACTCAAAAAGTATCTAATCGCCAACCGCTGCCTTTGGTCTTTCCCGCTCGGTCTAAAAAGACGAAGACCAAGTTCATGCTATCAGCCATAAAGCTAAGAAAGGCTTTTAGAAGAAATGCCCACATTAATACGCTTGGTTGACCTTCTCTTCTTCGTTTTACTACTTCAGGTCCCAATCTTTGTTAAAAAACTTAGTTAGCTGGGCTTTTTCATGTTCCCGAAAGAAACTGATTGGCATATGTTGTGATATGCTTAACACATGTACCTTGGACTCAAATGGCACATT